TGGGGCCTCGTACTACCTGTTGGCCTTGGAAGCCTAAGGGAGACTACACCAACCAAATCTCACTTTCTTTTTCTATGACTACAAAAACCAGCACTTTTGAGACAAACAAGCCCGAATGAATTCTATGAAGATAAAGCCAACAAACAGAGATCCGATCAAAATAATAAAAAAGAAAATTTATAAAATTAAACCGTTTACCGGCATCCCAGCAAGCAGGTTCAGAAATTCAAGGAACAGGGGGGAGTTGTACCCCTGTTGCATTACATTTTGAATAAGATAACCCATTTGAACTAAGTAGGTGTCAACATGAGCAACAGCAGAAAAAGGGTTTGTCAATGGATTGGAGGTGGGATCCAATCTATGGCAAATAAGACGAAGTGCTGCTGATTTGGCGGGGCCAATTATGAGTTTATGCTGCAGTTCAAATGGTAGGGAAATAAACAAATTATTTAAGGTCTCCACTAGAACGGATTGTTGGCTATAAAAAGATAAAAGATCGGCAATATGCTGGAGGTGCCAGTCATATGCTTGCTGACTGATATCCAGTGTCTTGCTCAATTCGTTCAGATGGTTGTCATAAAAGGTAGATGGAATTGAACTCTCATAGAGTCCAGGCTGATTTAGTCTGTCAATCTCATTAACTATCTGAATTTCCAGTTCTTGATTCCTTTGTACTGGCGGCATAAGTAAAATTATATTTATATCGTACTCCTCTTCCCCCAGTAACCAACAAGCACCGGCTGCCTGCGCTCAATTTTATGCTCGTAACATGCCGTAGTTACTCGCTCGGTGCGCGTTAGGCGCAGTAGTTTTCTTGCTGGAGAGAATTTCTTGGTGGAGAGAATTTCTTGGGTTTTGAACTCAGCAACGTATAATGTTACGAGTGAAAAAGGCAGGATATCCCGTCCAGAGAGTTCAGATGCTAATTGCGTGGGTTCTACCAACGAAAATCAAGAATGGAATGATCCTACTGGACGGAGCACAAGACAAACAACAAAAACAAGGAAGAACAAACGACTTGCATGTGTTAAGCATAGATCAAAAGTGAATTTTAAAACTATATGTGAAGCTCAGCGTACTGAATCCCACAAGGGATCTTATGGCGAATCGGTTGTCCGGCCACTACGGACCCATTTCGGGACGCTATTGTAGGGCACTTTGGGTCGACGCCTTCTCGATCACAAGTTAGACACCATTAGCTGATTCCACTGTTTAATAGACTCTACTTTATATGATATATAATAGACTCTACTTTATATGATATATAATAGAATCAACTTTATATGATAAAAGTCAAATCGAGAATCCTTATTCAAGACACTATTTATGAGTTTAATGAAATTCAATTTCACACACTATTTACGATAAAAAAGAAAAGAGTAGTTACGAACAAAAGAAGCCGCGTAGACTTCCTGGAAAAGACAGAGCAGAAATGGGAATTCCAGACTGGGACACTTGAGGTCAGAACTCTCAACAGGACGCAAAGGTGTGGCTGATTCCAAAGAAAATGGATGCCAGAACTCTCAAGGTTTAAAGGCCCAGTCCAAAATGGGCTTTGAAGATAGGAGGAGCGAAGCCTCGAGGAGAGCGAAGATGACTGATTAACACAGTAGTGGGGTAGAGTAGCGCTACTCTTCTACTACTAGAAAGAAGAAAAAAGAGAACATTTTATGAATCACATAATATAGCCGTGTAGTTTCTTTGAATTTATTAGGCTGGTACTAGGCGGACCAAGGATTGGTCCCGTCCTGCGGCTGCCCCTATATAAGTGTTTACGCCGTTGTTAAGGATGTGAAGTTGGGCTACTACATTGGAAGAGGGCGGGCTCTCTCTCTCTGTCTGTTCAATGCCAATATGGAGAATAAAGAAATACCACTTGTAAAAAGAAAGCCATCTCCCGTGGGAAATGAAAGCAATTCGCTAGGAAGGGAGCTAGCAAGCCGGCTTTTATCCTTCACTTTGAATACCAGTTTGTTTCAGAAAGAGGGATTTTGTCAATGCAACATCGATTCGGACAAGAAAAAGCAGCCAGCCAGGTGGGAATTATATAATAGGGCGAGCAAATGCCAATGCAAAGAGTCACGCACGCACTTACTTAACTTACTGGAATGGTCCTCCTCACTTAAATAAGCCTAAGCTCAGTAGTAAGCCTAAGCTAAGTAGTATATCTATTCAATTCTATTCGGAAAATAAATCACTAGGAAGTCAAGCATACATCGAATTCAAAAAAACACATTCTGTCTAGCCTGACCTCCCTACAGAAAAGATTTGCAATGCCAGCACCCTTCAAAGATACGGCAATTCTATCACTTCAATCGGAAAAACGCACTAGTGGTTGAAAGGTAGTCGATTCTTTATGAGGAAATGCGCGTCAGACAATGCGAGCGTCGTGCGAGTAATCTATATGTATGAGCAAATGTTCCAAACAAGGCCCAACCAATAAGACTACACTTTGTGTATGCGATTCCCTATGGGCTGAGAGTGATGAAGTCCCCTGCCCGGAGCACCGCACTTCTTTTTCAACCGCTTGCTTCGTCAGCACCACTCACCTTAGGAGGGACTCTTCCGTCTGGGCAATTCATGGTACCAAAGAACTTCTGATATTAAGAACTCTTGACTAGTAATGCAAGCAGGCCTGCCAAGAAGGTTTAGCCAATGCGGCGCAAGGCGGGTCTCTTCGATAAAAGCAGGTATGATCGATGGTGGGAAAAGACCGACACATTGACTTAAGTAGCCTGCCTTAAGTAGTCTGCCCTAAGTTTGGAGCAAATGCACAAACAAAGTAAATGAACTAAATCTACAAGTCAATCCATTAAGTCCAATCCAGTCTTCTCTTTTTTCTCTTTTTTCTCGTTTAATACATGCCCTTCCTTGTCATAACTCATTACTACATCTGACACTGGTGATATGGAATATATAATTAAGATTTATATATGATTAAGAGAATTTTCTATGGTGAATCCTCCTTTCCCACCTCCATTCCCTAATGGCACGAATCTGCTCTTCGTCCATGGTAAGTCGTCAACTGCTTTTGATTCAAATTGAATTGTGAGCTGTCCATCAATAGATAGGGTTCAGCTTCGACTCCTATATTCCGCTTTTCCGTCCTACGCCTCTCTCTCACCCTCGAGTAATTAATTGAACCTAAACTTCTCTGGGGTGCATGTCTGAGAAGGCTTCAGCAGTTCTTTCCTACTAGGAGAAGGAGTACTAAGGAAGAATAAGAGAGAAGAAGCTAGAAGGAGCGAGACAGAGATAGATTCATTTAATGAACCATAAGAATTCTTTAACCATCTGTTATCTTTCTATAGAGAATTTCTTTGAAAGCATGATGAACTGAAATGGTAAATAGAAAGGCAAGAGAGACTTGGGCTGCGCTTGAGGGTTCCATTCTTTCCAATATATACTTCGTTCTTCCGGTTTCTCAGATCTATTGAACTCAGGATATAGTTCAAATATCTCGTCTATAATCGTTCCCTTAGTAATTCTATGTTAGGAGACGGTTGACTCTCTTGTATGGAAATGCAAGATGTCTTTTTATTTTTTGTCTCAAAAGCTCAGCCTCTTTCTTTGGTGTGGTTTAAAGGTTGACCTTTGGCTTGTTGACTAGGTAAGACGGATTGAGCGATGAAACCATTGCTGCCGCCTGCGAGTAACGTATAATGTGTCCTTTGTTCGCAACAGACGAGTAACGTATTTAGTATAGAGTGGAAAAGAGTAGTTGCTCACTGAACGAAAAGCCAGATGTTCCAGCTAGCGTTGAAGGGTTAGTATTAGACCACAGTTTTGACCACAAATATTTGTGTACATACACTACATGGTTACAGAAGATCCAGTGGAGACAGCTCACTCTCCAGCGCAACAGAATTCAGTTACATTGAAGATTAGTTTAAAGCATTAGTATTAATTGTAATCTGTTTTATTACCATTAATGCAACTAGTGTTGCAGCTATATATATAGACACTGTAATACACTTTAAAAGATAAGAAAATGAATATAAAAAGACTTCATTATCTCTTCTATCTAATATATTATCTATTCATGGTATCACGAGCTCAGAACAGCCATTAATGGCGCAAGACACACCTATCGATCCACTCCACCCATCTTCTTCCCCCTTTCCACTGATTCTACTACTATTAATCCCTCCAATACCTCAATCGTACCTCTTACGATCCCAATTTCAACAAAATTGACCCATACCAATTATCTCACATGGAAATATCAGATCCTTCCTCTCCTTCATGGTTACAACTTGATTCGATTTATCGAGTCACCAGCCCCAAATCCAACATCTACCACCACAGCTGGCCAGATCATCGTCAACCCTGAGTACATCACCTGGCATCGTCAGGATCAGCTAGCTCCTTCTAGGGTGGCTCAGATCCTCTCTCTCTGAGTCCATCCAAGCTCAGTGTGTCTCATCTGCTACATCAATGGAGATCTGGTCATCTCTTCAAACTGTTTTCTCAGATGCATCTCGTGCTCGAGTTACAAATCTCAAGAAACAAGTTCAGATCGCATCCAAGGGGTCTCTCTCCTGTACTGATTACATCCAACACATGAGACATCTGGCTGATGAACTTGCCTTTGCTGGCTCTCCCTTGTCAGATGAAGAACTTGTCTCTGCCACTCTCACAGGCCTTGGATCTGATTATCTTCATCTTGTCACCGCCATCAACACCTCCTTCCTAATGATCACCTTTCCTTTCCTTTAATGTCAGAATTAATAGTACTCTCTATAAAACCAAGCGTGCTGAAGGTGGTATATCACCACAACATAGAATAAACTCCTTTGCCGATTGCTTGGAAAGTCTTAGTATACATGTGTTTGCACTTCTTCAAAATTAAATACGGGAGTCAACGGTTGTTCGAGCATCTACCTTGATTGAGTTTCTAAGTCACTTTAGAAAATGGAATTACGAAGTCTATGCCCGGGTTATAGAAAAAGTGGTACATGCTAGCAAGCGAACAAACGAAGAGAATGTTGGTACAGAAGAAAGCAAAAGGACTCGGAAAATAAAGTACCCCTAAATCCGCACCTACTTGATTGATTTTATCTTTTTTACCTTTTTTACCTATTTACTCAGCAGAGGACAAATATGTATCAATACGATAACTATCGGGATGACTACGAAGAGGGTAGGCTTTCCACAAGGGACTTCCCTCTCACCGCTTCTAATGAACTGCTTTCTGCATCAACTGGACACGAAGTTGCAAGAAGGGATGTACACCTTTTTTCGTTCGTAACATGCCTACGTTACTCACTAGGTCAAAATAAAATATTATTCTACTATTACGGTATGCTGACGACAGTAATAAAGTCTGTCTTCCCAAAAGTCCAGTTCCTTTGTGTTAATAATGCTGCGAACGTTGACATAGATGATGGCCGGGCAGGTAACTCTTTCTTCTCGTTCCTCGCCGGGCTGTAAGATAGGGGGAGGGAATGACCTCTCAATCTCCTTTGATCCCAGACCTCAACTCTTTGGTAGGCTACTCTTCTACCATTTTCTTCTAGTTGCACAATTATCGCATAAACAGGTAAAAAAATAAGCTAGTAGATAAGTTAATCAAACTCCACTCTTAATTCGATTATAAAAATATGACATACATGCATTGCATTTCTTGCTTTGAAACTAAACCCTACTTATCTAAACTAAACTACACACTTCTAACTAAACGCACTATTTGATTTTTTCATAGCTGGAAATAGGCTTTTTCGCTAGCAACTGTCTAACTAGTTGATTCTTTCTTGGCTATCAAGCTTGCTTCGGCCACTTTACTTTAGTAACGTCAAAGGACATAATGATTTTGATGCTTCTTTCAATGAAACGTATGCAGCGCTAAGAAGTCAGGTATTTAGAGTCAACGTTTAGGCAAAGAAGAACTGGATTGAGCGTATATGCAGTTATTTATTCTTTTCTTTGAATCTGCACTTCAGTTAAATAATTCTTAGGAGAGGTAGGGCCTGTTTGAACCTTTTGGTGCATAGTGCAGACTTGCAATATCTTCACGTGGATAGGCCTGGAATTGCTTTGTTAGTTTAGTTTATTTGATAGGAAAGAATAATGTGCAGTTATCACTGACACTGCTATACGAACTATTAGTTTCTTCTGCTTTCCTATGCTTTCCGCACCGGATGCAAGCAAACATCTATCTGGAATCCAGCCCTTTTTTCTTAAAGCAAGTATCCAAGTTAAGTAGTTTAATAAGGGCCTTCTTTCCCTTGCTTCTTTCCCCTGTCGAACCTTGCTTCATTCAAAGACGGTAACCGACATAGCAACATCTTTTCACCGAGTGCCTATCTTTGACTTTTAAGAAAAAGAGTACGGTGCCTAGTGGAGTGAAGAAGAGAATGGGGGCAGGTAAGCGGGGAAATGGGAAGTGCTTTTGACGCTTCAGAGAAACCTATCAGCTAAAGGCCCTAGCTTAGAAAGAATTAATGCCCGTTTCAAGGCTATGCTATATGGATCATGAAAAACTAGAACTTGACTTTGTGGTAATGCAATAATGAAAGAAAGCCTATTGGACTACCAACAAGAGGACATTCGTCTGTAGACACGATATTGACTGTTGGGCATATAAATCTTCCCCTTCACTGGCTACGAGCTTCGGATGAACTACTACGCGGCCTAGTCACATCAAAGAGAAGAATGAAGACTACGGGAATAAAATTCTTAATCAGGTCCGCCTAGTACGATTCCTATCCAAGCAGAGCTCTCCCAGCAATAAAGCAATGCCCCGTGTCTCATGCCCAATGCAAGCATGTCAAGGTCTATACTTATTCATCTTCTTCTCCTGCTTACTGGTCATCTACTCCTAAATCTCCTCCGTCACCATCTAAATTAGGCATATCTATGCAGGACCTTGTTGCCGCCTTTGAAGCATAAGTAAGCCAAGAACTTCCTCAGATTCTCACTTACTTAGTAGTAGACGGTTAAAGAAAGATCTTGTCTATGGCGAGCAGCACTTCGACCAGTGGAGGAAGATCAAGAAAGATGAGTGGGAGTGCTCTAGTAGGCGCTTAAGGTATTCCACTAGCGAGGCAGGCGTGTACGGAGAAAGGGGCTTACTTTATCAAGGCTGACCAGTGTATAGGTGAGTTGGTGCGTGATCACCCTCATAGCTTAACTCTTCGGTAGCTTTCCTTGGTAGACTTATTTATCTAGGAACTTAAGTCCTGCGGCCTTATCTGTGCAGTCTTAATATGACTAATACTTAAAATTAACACCTAATAATGGATCTAAACAAAAAGAAGCTTGAGAAAGGGGATTTTACCATTCATTTTATTTCAATTCACATATTTTATGTTCGAAATCTGGGCACCCAATCCAACCGGATAAAAAGTTTTCTCTTCGTTCTTATAAATGAAAACCTAGCTACGGACTAAGCTTTTCACTTTGATGGATAGATTTCAAAGATAACTAGCGATTACGGGTTATATTTCACTGAATGAATTAGTGTATCTAGTTCCATCGGCAAGCAAGAAAAAGTCTGTTCTGTCTTTGGCTTTAGAGGAAGAAGTTAAAAATAGTATTCTACCAATAAGAAAGACGTTTACGGGTTGGTGGCCAACTCTGCTTTTTATAGTGATCCGTCAAGAGCTTCCTTTACAACGTGAACTGGCGCGCAGCGAAAACTAGAAGAAAGAAAGCCAGAGCTTGGATGACACATCACATTTGGACTACAACAAGATACAGCTTTGAAACGGACGGATCCACATAACCAAAATTTCGATCATCGTTTTCGGGCTTTCATAATATGATTCTAGCGGAACGGGTTTCGGGTTAATCCAATCCACGCAGACCAGAAAGAATAATCACGATTGATTGGAGTAAGCAGTTGTTAGCTCTTGCTAGATACCCGATAGATGCCATTCACTCAATCAAAGACCCAGCTTTCTTTAACTTATAAGTATTGCTTTATTTCGTTCACGTCATATCCATTCCTATTGGAAGAGAATAGGAAGACTGCTGGGCTACCCCAACTTATTTTTATACGATGAAGATGAACTTCCATAGGAAGCGAGAATCTCATTCTACGGAGTCGTGAGCCAATCACTTATGGTGGTTTGGATATTGCTCATTGAGCAATGCCCGGCCTGAGTTAGGCAGTGACCCTTCCGAGAAGGAAAACCGCGTGGAAAGCCGAAGAGAGTCCTTTACACTCAGTGAGTAGGAATTGGTGTCCTATTTCCCAGTAGCTTGAGGCAGTCAGCCCCTTGGGACTAGATGACTTGTACGACATTCCTAGGAACCTGAATTTCAATATTCAATGTGGCTTGACCTATTAGTGCAGGTTACCCTTTCTAATGAGAAAAGGTTCGAAACGCGCCGTGCGTTCTGTCCTTTACCTTTTTAAGGCACAAGCAAACAGTCCCTCGTTCTACTTCTTCAAAGACCTAGCTCATCTACTCCACTCTAGCCCTTTCCCTCTCTACTCTCGTAACTTAAACTTCTTTATTTGCTACTTTTGAGCAAGGCATTGAGAGAGCGACTGTCTCGAGAAGCTCAGGTTACATCTGTGTGTATCTTCACGTTGATTCGTATGGTGTGTATAGCGTGACATATCCGTTGTGGAGCTCGACCATAGCATGCAAATCATACTGCATGTGCTTGTTCCGGAAGAGTGGGTTATATCAGTTTTGAACAGACGTGTGTAAAGAATATATTTTTTTCCGTCCATCTTCTCAAGCGACTATAAAAATAAAATACTCTAAGCGAATACGACCACTGAGTTCAATTCGAAGCTCAAGCCATTCAACGTTGGTATTCCAAGCTCTTTTTTCATCCTTTTATGTTGCTGTGCCAGTTGGAGTTACGTTACCAGGCGGATAAGTTCGAGCATTCCTGTTTGTCCACCTTTGTGTTGTTATCTGCAAATAGGCACATTCAATTACCTGAATATCACCAAAAATTGTTACCCTCTTTTGTGCAGGCACCCACTTTGGAGTTGAAGCCGCCTTTTCGTGCTGACTTATGACGCGTCTTCTCATCATATAAGAAAATATGCAATTTACGAGAAATATTAATGCATGCAATTGAAGGCAATTTTTCCAACATAAGCTTCATAGTGCATTTCATCCTCCCTGAAATTGAACCAATTTGAACCTCAGTTTACTCTAGCCCAGCATCTATCTCAGGGCTTGGCTCTATCTCTATATCCGGTCTTAGCATTGGAACGAATTCAAGTCTCTTTCTCTCGCTATATATCTATATCCCGCGATCTATTCGGTCTATATATCCGGTATCTTTAGCACTATATCTCCGGTATCCTACTATCCGCATTGGTTTCTTGGTCTTTGGAAAGTCCGGTTCAGAGATCCTTGCCCCTATGACTCGAACGAAGGTACTTTATGCACAAATAATAGCTTTGGCCTGATGGTTTATAAGGCACCTGGCCCAGATGGGCTTTCCCTGGCCTTTTTTCCAACAGTGTTGGGAAGTGGTAAAGGGGCTGTAATGGACCTGGTTTTGGGCTGGGTCCCTATAACATGGCCAAGAGAAATCTTGCTGTGATTTGTTTCATGCCTAAAAAAAAAAAAGCCTCAGTTGGTCTCAAGGCCTATTTCCTTCACTGTTTTTTCAAATCATTACTCAGGGCTAGATTGCTTCCAATAGTAGTGCGGCTTCCCCCTCACACTCAAACTGCCTTTATTAAAGGGAGGTACATAGCTGATAGTATAGTGGCAGCCCCGAAGGTTTTGCCTTGGAAAAAAGGCGAGGAGGTGTTTGTTGGTATTATGATTTAATTACCTCAAGGACGGCGCCCTAGCAAACAATTATCTTATTGGTAGTACGTTTTAGCTCTCTTGTTCTTATAACGTAGGAGGAGGGAAGTAGGATTTTTCACAGAAGCAGAGGGAAAAGCATCCCAACCTAGAAAAGGGTGGAACCCGGGCCGTGTAATATGAATTCCATGGATCTCTTCTTTTTCCACTTCTCCTTTGCCAAAAGAAACCTCTTCGCCGAACGAGAGAGAAAGTAAAAATAAAATAGAAGAATACACCAGTGATTTCACCGATCCTCAAAATGTCTATAGTTGGTTCCCTCATATAATGGACATCCTGATCCAGAGGGATCAACCATCAGCGTTGGAGTACATTTTAAGCAAAGAACTGAATAGTACAGAGATGAGTATAGTGAAAAGCTTCGAAACATATGAGATGGAACTGGTTTTTCTCAAAGTACTATCATGACTCTTCACTGAAGTGGAAGAATCTACAATGGCAAGGATGTCAACCTCAACTGAAGAATTATGTGAAGTTTTAAATAGAAGTGATAGCAGTAAGAAAGAGGCAGAAAGAATACGTCTCGGCAAGTGCCCTTCTCTCTGCACTTTATTGTGATTCTAAGGTTAGGCTCCCTCCCTTGGTTTTTTGCCCTCCTTCGACCATGCCAAACTGGCTAGCTGAGTTCTCTTTGTGGGCTCCGCATCTGAATGTGGTTGAGTACCACGGTGGAGCAAAGGCGAGGGCTATAATTCGTCAGTACGAGTGGCATGCTACTGGGTCTGGCCCGGTTCGTTCGTCCAAGTCCACCAAAGCATATAAGTTCAACGTGCTCCTGACCACATATGAGGTGGTTCTCGTTGTTGAGAGAATCCGGGTAAGTGAACTGAATCGGATGACCAGATCTTCAAGAAAGGTTGCGGAGAGGAAAGAACTTGCGTGCCATGATTCTTCAATATAGATAATAGATAGGGCGGCGAGTCAAGACCACAAGCAAAAGGTATGTTCTATTTCCATATAGTTGAACTTAGGGCCTAGAAGAACGTATTTTTGGATCCATTCTCAGTTATCGTTGTCTCGTAGCTGCTTTATCTACTATAATATAATAAGTCAGTACATACTTCCCGTATTGGGTTGACGCCCAGCTGTCCCCTCCCTTTTCAAGAGGAAAGATAGACTAACGCTTTCCCACCTCAAATAGCTAATTTCGAAATAGCTGACCTAGTGAAAGTAAGCTTATGAGCGAGAGGCCCTGTCTTAAAGTATTTTAAATCAGAAGCACAAGATGCAGGAGATGTTAGTTATCTTTTTCATACCTTACTTTTACAACAAGCTGCCGCCGGATTGATCGATAGCGTTAAAGCCGGTTCGCTAAAGGCGCATCCTGGATTAAAAGAGGTGTTGACACGAAATATGCTAGGGCAGGAAATCTACTATAGGCATTCAAGGTACGGGATAGGTGTAACGCTGTATCCTACTATACTAGCTAGGTAAGTCAAGGTTGTTCTACAAAGGTTGTCACGTGCGTATTTCAAAACCAAGATATGCGAGATATTTATAAGCATGCATGTAAAGGAATTCACAGGTTTCTCAGCGTAACTGTGTGTGAGGAATAGCAAAGATAGGGTTAGTAGTTATAGGTTTTGAAAAGTAAGAAGGGGATTCTCTATAACTCCACAGGGATCATCGAAAATAACTTGAAGGGGATTCTCTAAATTCTCTGACCTGAAAGAAGATATAGGATACCTATCCCTAAGTTTTTCCAACTCCATGAAGCATGATGGATTTGCCCAAGATTTGATCTTTTCAAAGTCTATAAATTCCTTTTCTCACTCATGAACTCTTTACCTGGCCTCTATTGAAGACCTTTTTTCGAGAACCGGACAGACAATCGCTTTGATTATCAGCTGCTCCTCCCTGCTCATCAGCGAATGCGAACCCTGATTTAGTAAAGAGCGAGCCAGCCAATATGAAAAAAAACTCCCCTCAGCACTCCTCAGTTACTTGGTTCATTTCTTTCTATCGGTATTGATCCTCTTGATGGACTAAACAATCAATTGGAATTACACGTTCTCAATCTGGAAAGTGGAGTAGAATCAATCCACGCAGGCATACTTTATCAATTCCTCTTCGCTTCTTTCTTCCATTGCAGAAGTTTATCCCGCTCACTGCCCTATGGACCGCGGCGCATCGATATTTGAATGAATTCATCAAAAAAGATAACTAGGGCGTAGCATAAAATCGAATGAATAGTCGCCTACTTAAAGCACGCTTTCTGGCGCATTTCTGAAACTACATATTATCATCACTCAAGAAGTTGATAGATAGGTCGCACCCCTTACTAGTGAAAAAAAAAAGAAGATCTTCCGGCGGCAGGGACCAATCCAACAAGTTGGAGCCAATCAGAAAAGTTCACTCGTGGAACCAATATGTTGATTTAGGAAGGCCTGGCTTACAAAGCGGGAATTAATTTGGACTTCTTATCTGTCTGTGTCGAATCTGGTTGTCGTCGTGAACAGAATAACGGAACTTGCTTCGTGACCGAGTAGTGCCTATGGATCGGCATGATGTCCTGCGCGTCTATTAGTTTCACAATAGGTGTAAAAGTGAGCTTGTCTGCAAGGTTTCTTTATTTAGTGCATATTGTTCTTGTTACCTTTCTTCCTATTGACTTTCTTTTCATCAAGCTAGTAGAAAGAAGAACCATTCAAGTTTCATCAGCACAAGGAGAGTTCCTACACTATTTACTTCTCTGCTACACTCATCCCACACTTGACTTTGCCAGACCTATGCTTCATTTACTTTGTTGAGAAGCTTATTCTTTAGCAAGCAATAGTATGCATGGTATAGTATAGTAGGGCTTTGTCCAGTAGTGTAAAGTCGTTGCTGGTAGTATACGTACAGCGAAAGAAGGGACATAATATCTATGTTCAATAGGTTGAGCCTAAGCAAAAAGGAGAACTAGACTAGCTATGATGAAATGAAATTATGTATTCAAGGAGTGGAATCAAAAAGTAGTTTTTTAGTGAAGTAATTGTTGAGTGTAGTTTGTAGTTCTAAGAGAAGCTTGTGTTCTTCTTTTCTTTCTATTTATTCTTCAGTAAGTTCTCTTTATGTATTCTGAAGTAAGCACTTTCTCCATCAGGAAATATGCACAGGCTATTAAAGCATTGAAAGGAGATAGCTTCAGGGTAGGTGAGGTGAGTCTTGATGTAGAAGTAGATTAAGTTAGTAGTATAGCTGATGTAGAAAGGAAGTCCCAAGCAAGGTTGTTCGACAAAAGACTGAACTTGCTTATGTTGTGTTTTTTTTTTTATTTCTCTCCAGCTGGTCGATCAGTCAAAGAAAGCCACTGTAGTAAACCTGATAATATTTTCCTTTTGCTAGGATTTCTTTTAGTCTGAGAATCTCATTACTTAGCTACTCATTTGTGGCAGGTTATCCATCTCAAAGCAGAGGGGACGAGAGATACTCTCGGCCTTTCTCCAGCAGAGTCGTGGCAGTCAAGGCTGCAAAAGTGTGTCGCGCTATCTATAACAAAGGAAAAATAAATTGCTGTGACGGAGACGTGAGTTTAATAGACCTGTGTGAGTCTATAAGGCAGAAAAAGGCATATTGAAAATAAGCACAGGTTTTTTCTAGCACCGGAAAATTAGGAATAGGCCGGCCTTTTTGAGGAATACGTTTGTATATAAACAACAAAAGGTATGCAATGAAAGCTTGGAATAGAGAAAACACGTCAGTGGGATGCATACCCTTTTTTAATCCGAGTCCGGATATGATACTTCTCCAACCCGAATAAACTGTTGAAATAAATGGGTTGCGGAGAGAACCGTACCTTGAGCAAAGGAAACTGGCATTGATAGGGCGGCTACTCCTGGGTGCATCAGCGGGTTTACCCCGTAGCTTTTTTTTTTCACCTCCGAAACCGGCTCGGGTCAGAACTACTGGCTACCTACACAATTACCGAGCCAGCCCAACAACCAAACAATCGGGGCACCTGTCTCTAGACACCATGGTATACTACCCGGGAGGGGGGCTAGAGCTACTCCCCTTAATAGAAAGACCACCTCATTCACGAATCCACTTAATAGAAATACCACCTAACTCACGCGCTTTAGAAGGGGCTTGCTGAACTTAATATGTCTTAGATAGGGATGCTTCTTTTCACAGAAAGAGATCCGGCCATTGGACGGAAGAGCCAGCCATCGAGCAGTTGAAAGCAAGGCGCGCAGCGAGACACCAAGGCAAGTCCAAACCCTTGGGAAGAAATGCTAGACAGACTAAGGCGAGTAAACAAGAAGCAAGCAGTACAAAGCTAGGCAGCATAGATAAGAATCCTCGGGCAAGGGCAAGACCCGTTATGGGCGAAAGGGCAAGAAGCATGGACATGTACAAGACTAGAGGAATGGGCTGCTGGGCAGGGTAAACCCTCTCTCTTCCGGTATGGTTTAAAAGAACAATAAGTATGCTCATATGTAGGCGTGTTTCGGCTCAAAGCTAGGCACGAAGTGAGGAAGCAGCAAGGTGCGAAGCAAGGAAGCAAGACTAAAGCTATACAAGCCAAAGCCAAAGCTCTACAATCCCTGTAAAGCAAGATGGTGAAGCTAGAGTATGAAGGGAGCGCTAGTCCTTCTACGTATGAAACTTTCTATGAACTATGCCCCAAGATTCTCAGACTAAGGCGTGGTTTCGTTCTCAGATACGGACTTTCTGCAGTTTTCAGACTTCCCCCTGCTCACTGGCTGGGTTTTATTTCCCCTTATCCGCCCCTACGATCCGACCAAAGACGAGAGAGGAGCTGCGGTTACTGACTTCGATCTCTATCGAGACTGACTGCTGGATTAAATTCCAATTTATGTTGATTAGTCTTCCTCTGCCGCTCCGCGCCTTATTAAATGTTGGTTTCGCCTAAGCCTCGCCCTAACCAGTGAACTTCTGAATCCGAAGGAACTACTTGACCTTTCAGAAACGAATAACCCATATTCTAGGACCACTAGTGATAGCCCCCCTTAGAGAGTTTCCTGTTTGCCCTAGCTCTCCTCTTTCCTATCAAAGCTAGTTCCAAGCTGCTGTCTGAACAGAACTCAAAAAAGGGAAATTCACAAACTGGCAGGCCTACCGTATTAGAGTGGGCCAACTTAAGAGCCGCAAATGAACTCTAGTTTAATTGCCAGGACCACCCACCAGGGCAAAACCCATCTATTAGCACAAGGTCAATCCCGAGCCGCAATTCCTTCCTCCTTATTTAACAGATAGGCAGGCAGGCGCTAGACTTATTTGCAAATTCACTACTTTGAATGCAAGCGAAGCACACTTACGTGGCCCGGGCGGGCCGGCCACTCCGATTACACAGAGAATGTAACATGCTCCAATCCGTCTGCTAACTTATGAGTAGTAAATGCATAACGGGTAATCCACTACACTAAAGTAAAGTCTTCCCTAACTAGAGTTTGGACTTACTCCCCTCACTTCAATCAGTCCGGCAGGTAAGAGTCTAATCTTTCCTCTTTTTCCAACAAGCAACGACAAATCACCGACATTCCAGAAATAAGGCCGATAAGGTGTCAAATAGTTTTCTTTACAAACCAGACTAGAAACTAGAATGAGTAGGAGCAAATTGCCCTTTCGGAAAGTGGGAGACCTTTGATGTGTTCTAGTCGAAAAGTCGTTAAATAACCCCCTTTTCGTGACCGCCGCCCGGGCTTTCAAAACAGTTGAGCAAGAAGCCCAGTGCTAACTGGCTGGCAGCTCCTGTCAATCCTGCTGTCAAACCAATCAGAGATAAAAGAATAAATGAAAACTAAGGTAAGCTCCTTTCTTGACACGGGAACCTCTTAGTTGGATGATGCCGCACATTAAACCGGTGAAACGGTTGAATAGTCTTTAGAACTTCCGTTCATTAAGGTGGCCGGCCATTCAGTGATCTGCTTTTGAAGTTCATCTTGCACTTGTGGTTTGATCTTTTCAGGTAGATGCTGAAACACATATTCTCATGAAAGGACAGGTTCTCACTTTTATTACTTATCAAGCAAATAGAAGTAGACAATGCAGATGGGGGTACTACCGTTTTGGTAGGTTTAAAATGGATCCAACCTGGTACTGGTGTCGTATTGAAGTAGCAGCCCTCTCAGGTTTATGAAAAAGTAGAAATGCCTAAAAAGGGGAAAGGTCAGAAACAGCTGTTAGTGTCACATAGGTATCAATGAGTTCAGTGTTTTATATTATGGGGAATCATACTGCTCATTCTTTCTCGCTCGGGCAAGCCCACTGCAAGAGATGCGTTCTTTGGTTCGTAACATTAGTAGTTACTCACTGGCCACATGTCATAAAGAAATGGAGGAAAGGGGCTGGCTTGACGCACTGGAAAGGATAAGGATCTTGCCAAAAAAATCATACTAGGCTTAGCACGTTAGGGAGTGGTGACCCAATGACTCCTGCAGGGCTACTTGGTACTGTAAGCTATGTGTCCCAAGGGGGGCAATAACGATTTGGCCCCAGGGTTTGACTTTACCCTTACTGATCTTGTCACAAGGATGGTTGACTCAAAAAGGAGTCGGCGTAAGTAACCGGATATAAGCAAGTAAACGCCATTCTGATCAGTAGCAAAAGCCTACGTGTGGCCTGTAATCGTAGAAAGAAAACAGTAGAAAGAAAGCAAAGTAGCTAGCTAGCCTAGCAGTTTGATTATTTATAGGTGTGTATGTACATCGGTGCAGGCAGCGTTTTTCTCTAGATGTTTGTTATCAACCAGTAGTATGTATAAGCCGGTGTTGGATTGTAAAGGCTTACTAGCTCGGCATCAATTCGAGGCATACGTGGCAGACAGTGATTGATCGCTCAACAAGGTACCCTTCCCTTAAGATAAATCTCACGATCATAATGTCTATGAAGTATAGAGTCAAGGTCTCACATCTTAGGTTGGAGCTTTTCCTTCTTCTCCGGGTATCCAGTCATGTCTATGCGCTTTTAGATTATCTATTTGTACCAATTGGTTTTCCTTCCATTTTTTGAGATTATTTGCAAATCGACATTCTCGTAGATGCGATATATACAACTAGCTAACAGAATTGTGAATTAAGTTTGTCTTTCATTCCAATACTATATCATCCTCATGACGGTGTTTTTCGTCAATCAGCTATATCCACCTGGCTGCTTGCGGCTTCGGCACAACATGTTCTGTATGTTCTCGATTCTATTTTATCAATCAAATCATAAGAACTGTGCGTGCATAGTTTCCAACTGACAGTTTCGGAATCAAAATCCACTCACTCTTTTACTAATCTTAATTAACTCAGCTTTTACTACAAATGATACCCAAGATAGAAAGTCATCCATCCTCAAGTTCTGCTTGGTTTACAAGATACACAACTTATGTGCAAATCCGCCCGCCCCAATAATTCATGTTACGAAGGTTCGTCGTAGTGAACCCATCCATCCTAGTAGCAAGCAGATGAAGAAACAACGAATGGAAACGCGTCGAAATTGAAATGTAAAAAACAAACATTGATGCATGCAGGTAAAAACTCCAATCCAATCATTCGATAAGGGACTTAAGGACATTCGAGCTGGTGATCAAGATCCATCCTCTCTTTTGGTTGGTTGGAATTTCTCTCAAGCTAAAGAAACCTATACGGATGCTGGAATGCCGGCAGATAAAAAAGCACACACGCTCATTTATACATTCCTGATACAGGCAGGCGAATTAACTGAAGGACCGGGATCAATGAATTAGATTCATCAGAAGAAAGCACAACTTCAATATACTTAGCTTGAGGTCAAACCATAAGATAAGGCTGAATGAATCTAGGCAGGCAATATAGGCTAGGCAGACAGTCGGGAAAATCATATATTGAAAGGCAGGCAGCGTGGGATTGAATATGAGGTTTGCTTGCTTATTTCTTTTTTCGTATATAGATAGTACGTATAGAGTCAATATGATATTTCATTGCTCTAAGCGCTAGATCAAGATGGACGATACAAAAGAGTCCGTCCCTTCAATAGCTGACTCTGCTTGCTCTATGGATTCTACTCGATTGTAGATCATCTCCGCTCCCATGAAGAAAGACATAAGATTCGATACCAGATTTAGGCATTTTCTAGCTGTCTTTTGACTAACAGAAGGAATACATGACTTCACACTATATATGATATTAGACAATCCTTCTCGAAAAAGCAAATGCCCGCCCGCATGGAGGTGAAGCAAATCAACCCGTACCGACCGCTGCTATGAAGCATTGTAATTCCGATAAGCTCGACACGCTAGGATTACTCCGTCATTGCTTTTCTTGTTACAAGCTATGACACTAATAGTTGATGAACTAGCAAAAACTCATCTCTGATCAGGCTATCCCTTGCTACAAGCTTTCAATTGAACTTCCCAATAGCAATGAAATCTGGTAAAACTAGAAGAAATCCCTATAGTAGTCCTGGACTCTTTTGAAGAGTTTTTTCATGCGCTAACAATGCAAGTATAGCTTAGCTCTTTTAGTGCTACACGTTCTTTGGATTCGCAACATTAGTAGTTGCTCGAGAGAGTAACTACGGCTGGCGCACTCTACACATGACGAAAAAACCGAGTTGAAAAAGGAATGACTCACTGGCCTAAAGAACATAATACGAAAAAATACCACCAGATTGGACTTTCAATAAAGCTGAGAATAAGCTGTACCTCATGTTCCTCGGCAAAGAGTTTTACCGAAGGTAGGTGGGTCGAATGCATGGGATTGGTAAGCAGGAATGAATGAAAAATTGTCTTATTGTCTTACCACAGCCATTAACTGAGAGATTAAAGAGAGCACGATTTGATGTTACGCTAGTTAGACGTCTTCTCAAGTCTCTCGTTGGAGTCTATATGGAGTATACCGCGGATGGTATCGAATCTTATGTTGGTAGTGCCACCAATTTGATGATTAGTTGTTAAAATAACTGCTTCGCGAGTAATAGCAAGAAGAGGTTTTGACAAGGGAATATATATTCCACTTTTTCAGATGAAACTACAAGACTAACTTCAGCATGCTCTTTTTCCATTCCTTTTTCCTAGTAGTTGGCTAGTCCCAGTTTTAGAAACATCGGCGGGACAATCTGCATGAATGGATGAGGTAGGTGTGCGCGTGTGATTGATAGTATTACTTAAAAGAAAGAATGGTCTATCGACGTTAGAGAACTAGTAGCTGGGAAAGTAATAAGTGCGATAGCTAGGTAGTTTGGGTAACAACATAGGCGGCATTCCTTGATTTAGCAAGGGATGAGTAAACAGTCAAAGGAAAAGTGTATATTAAACCTTATTAGTAAGCCATAGGCATGAAAAAAAAAAGGAGTATTTTTCAAAGCGTTACCAGGAATATCTCTTTTTTTAATAACCCTTGTCGGAAGGAGCACCCGGATTGGGAATAGAAGTAAATAAAAGTTAAGCACGCGTGGGGCAATTACTAACCTATCTAGGTATACTCTTTAGACCCCCGCAGAATTAGTAACGTATAGAAAAATTGCATTCCCTGGCGCATTAGCACGTAACAGAAGCTTCTAACCGTTTTCTACTTTCTACCTTGTAGGAAGGGCATTTACAAGTTAGTTTCATTAGCTAGACGCAAGGTAGTGAATAGTAACCAGCGAGAAATCTACATATTTCACTTATGTTTTTACTTGCATGCCGTAAAAGCATGAGCTAATAGTTCAGTAAAAAAACTAGGAACGACCTATAGATTAAGTAAAGCATGTGAAATTGCTCAGCTTTCCAAACGGGAATCACAAATGTTTACTCGTTGTATTGAAACAAAGCGAGTACTAGTAATAAATATAGATTATAACTAATAGATTTAAAGATCAGTCACGTATAGGTCTACACAGACAACCATGTTACGAGGACGAATAACTACTAATACTAATGTTGCTTTAGCTCGCTCGGAACGTTAGTAGTGTACGGCTTCTTTTACTCGTAACGCTAGTAGTTACTCGCTGGGTAGTGTATTGCTTATTGGGTTCTACACCTATGAGTGTAGTAGCCATGTTGCGAGGTAGTGTATCACGGAGTGAGGCATTTTCTCAATCTTATCGATAGGAAAAGGCGAGCTTGTGAACCAGTTGATGGCAGTTTCTAGTAAGCAGTTTATCATAACGTTAGGCCTTTATTCCAGTTCTTCATTTGCTTGGTCCTAGAACCGATGGTCGGCATAAAAAAGTGGGTTCTGATCTTTGTTTGGCACATTACCAAAAGTGCAATTTCTTCATCGTTTAGTACTGGAAAATTCTGTCAAGTTCAGAACTTCCGGCCTTTTTTTCAAACGAACAAAGTTGTGTAAGCCAAAAAAAGAGTTATATATGACTCCAGAAGCTTTTCCCAGACAGAAAGCCCAAAATTCTGCAACTTCTTTCAATTTCTGTATTTGTCGAACAACCTTTATTCGTTTACTTATTTCTTTTGGTTATTGGGAGGCTGGAGGCGTATGCCGTAAGTGAGCACCCTGGAAAGAGAATACGTTTTGCTGCGACAACTCCAGTCCAACTTCACATAAGTGCTGCCAATCTATATTAATTAAGAAATTGGAAGTACGCCAGGCCACGAGGTCCACACATAATAATAAAGTAGTAGCCACCCACGAGACACTAAAAACGACCTAATTGAAGAAAGTCAATGCCTAAAAGAGAGGAAGCAAGCTTATCCATCACCTCGTTCGTCCCACTTCAGAATTCCAAGGTCGTATTCATCTATCTATCTATCTGCTTAGTCAAAGGAACTCCCGAAAATTATGTAACCGAGCGTACTCCGTATTGAAATCATTCAACCGCTTGCTTATACTTCTATAAAGAAGTATTCAATCAGTAGGAAGTAGTAAAGAGGTAGGCAAAAGAAGTAAATAGGTCCTATTCTTCTGCAGGTTGGAAGGTGGAAGAGAGTACAAGGCAGCCTCGGTCACCTTACTCAATCCTTTCTTCGGCTCACTTACTTCGGCACTTCCTTCTTTTAGTTATAGAGAAAAGAATCTAGGCTACGGATATTTTATAAAATAAAAAAGGTTTGTTTTTTGGCACCTGCTGCTATTGATCGACAGACACGGGCGCTCCCTCCCCTTATTTAGGAGTTGGCGTCGGCATGTTGGTCTTACCTGTCAACTGGGGGGTGGCACATAAGGGTCCGGCATTCTCCTATACATCGGTACTAGGCATAGGTATCAAAAAGTCTTTCTCGATCCAGCCAAGGTGCCGCACACGAGCCATGGATGGGGTCGCCTACTTTCTTGAAAAGCCTCCACAATATTGGATATGGAGGGCTACTTCAAAAAGCATATGATTTTATCCCCACATAGAGACCCATCACATCAATTTACATCCAAAAGCTTTAAGACTGCTGAGAATAGCAGACGGTTCCCATTGCAAAAGAAGCAAAATTAAATTAAAAATACAAGCTAGCTTTAACTTATAGCAAAAGGAGTAAACCACGGTAAAAAACGACTACTCCACTTTTACACTTAGGATTTAGCGACTTTTGTCACACAAGTAGTAAACCCCGTATTTTTGGCCTACCTCACTTTTCTTTACTGAAATTGCTACTTTTTTTTAAAAAAAGTAGGACTTTTGCCGATAGGGGGCGACTACTTTTTTACAAAAAAGGATGGCTTTCCTTAGGGAAAAGGGCCTTGAGGACTTTGACCGGTAGGGGGAGATAACTTTTTGGAAAAAAAAAAGGTGTTGCTGTATTAGTCAAAATGCCCTTTAGGACTTTTTATCCCAGTGAGTAACGTATAATGTTACGAACAAAAAAGGCGATATAACTTTTTTCTCAATTTCATTCTGTTATTTACTACTTGTGCTATTGATTGACTACATTCTTTGAACATCAATTCTGTTTTTTTCGACTTGTTAATTCCTCACTTGTAAGTATATGCTTTTCAAGATCCTGTCAAACCAGGTGCTGGTAATGCTGGTATTTTTCATAGTGCTCCCTTCGTGGGTTATTCAAAAAAGCCATGTTAAAGATCCTGAAGTACCAGATAGCAGTAAAACAGATAGATAAGCCAGGACTGCCTAACTTCATGGGAGAGCAAGGGTATAGGTTGAGTAGTACCGGAATAGCCCCTTTATAATAAGAGGTGGATTTCTTAGGTAAAGCATGAACAAGATCGGTTTGCTAGCTCAAGTAGGCTTTTAGTTAGTTAGTACCCTTGTGAATAGTAGTTGGTTGAAAGCAGCACCGGGCATGAAATAATGTAGTCAAAATAGATGGAGTAGGCTTGCATATAAGAAGTAGTTTTTACACCGGAGTACTAAGTATCGGTTATTACGTAATAAGGCTGTGGCTTAAAAAGTATTGGGGGCCGGTATTTTGTGAATTAATAGAAGTAGCTTGGCACGAGATGCGTATTTGTCGGAAGAGTAGGTAGAACCCCAGCGTATAGTATGGCGGATAATCCAGTAATAGGTCAAATATGTTTTTTTAAGGAATCGTTAAGTGGTAGATGTATAGCCAAGATATGAAAAGTGGGTAAAGGAATAGGGTGGGTTTCCATATTATAGTCAAGCTAGTAAAATAGCTAGTCCGAGGCGGCTTACGGCGATTGGATGTCGAAGAGTAGGGCTTTCACTCGCAATGAATTACTGTACACTACCCGAGGTCGGTCTCCAAGGGCTACGGAAAAAGGTAAAGAAAGAAGCTCTCCCCTCTCGCCGCTGGTTTGAGAGTTGGGTTGGCGTGAGGCTAATCTACTTATATTCGAGTGCTTGAGTTGCACTCGTTTTATGCCTGCTTTCTTGTTGGATAATCGTTTCTGTCGTATTTCCCGATCCAATCAATATAGTAGCACTGGCTGTAAACGCCTTTCCTTTCCCTCAACCTGTACTTAGATATCTGCGTAAACTGGAGCATCTCTTGTTAAGTCTTCTATTCCTAACGAAATCATTAACAAGATGCTGTTGTTGACCTTGGCACTGGTGATTAATCAAAAGCCTATGGGCAAGTACTAACAAATCAAAGCGGAAGTGTGGAATTCTTGGTATTCCCGTCAATAAATGAACGAGCGGATGAAGCATATTACCCTCGTAAACAAAGTCATTTAGCGTGCGCTATTTACTAATATGCTGTAGATATATATATGGCGCAGGTGACCAACTCAACGGCTGAGTAAGAAAAAAACTGAGAGCCACCCCAAAAATGTCTTACTTGGCCTATTCGCAGCGAAAAATGAGGAATACCTGTTTCATATCTAATGCAGCAGGCAGTTTCAAAGTATTCCCCGTATTTTCATACCATTTCCATAAAATGAACCTCTCGAGAAAAGTCATACCCTACCGAACGAGTGGAAGTAACTGAATAAGTAGCCCGCTACTACGGTATGTTCCGATTCGTAAACATAGTTTCAGGATAACCCAGTAACTAAAGCTAAAGCACTCTTCGATAACGCGGATGCAGCACGAGACACTTCGTTCATGTATAGATAAAAGGGTAAAGGTGATAAAGAAGTTAAATAAAATACCTAATATTTTTGATAATCTTCTTTACTTTCGCGCCTCTATTTTACATACTTATTGCCTCCCCCAATCCAATTACTTACCAAATTGTAAACTTAATTAAGCAATCAATGCCAAGGGAGAAGTCCGGTAATGTAACAGTAAATTGCTATGTTCGTTTAAACTCTTAATTGTAAAAAGAAACTCTTTACTCTTAGCTATCTCAAGAAAGAATTGTTGAAACTGGGGAATCTGCTGCTTCAAGGTCAACTACTAATGGTCGATTAACTATAAATTATTATGTAAAGTAAACAACAAAAGCTATTGACGATTTACAAAAATATGATAAGCTGGAAGCCCCAGAGTCACAAACAGGTGAAAAAGTAGGATGAACCTGGCACAGATACATAACTAAAAGCATAATTTGAATCTTTTCTGGCAACTCTAAAGTATGAAACATAACCTATGGATGAGCGGGCATAAGGAATAAGAGAAACTAACAGCTGATAAGGTGGTAACTTCAAGACCTAAACAAGCGGAAGCATAAACCGATGTTGACACGTGAAAGACTAGATTTTTCACGTATTCTTTTATAAATTCTAAAGCACAAGCTGCTGATGCTGTTACTACTCATAAGGAAAATGTTCAATCGACTGTGTTATAATTAGAAACAACAGATAAAACGTATGCTGCAGACGAGTAATAAGCTGAAATTCTTCCTACCAGAACAATAACGATTCCTTTCATCAGTGAAGGCTAATAAAGTACGAGTCACTGGTTACTAGCATAAGAGTTCAAGAGGGCGTCAGCCAGTCGAAAGATAAGTGAAAAGATGATGATTAAGAAAGCAGGAGGGAAGCGCACATCTTATTGAGTATGTTACTAATATTGAATAACCCTCTTCTTCGGGTACAGCTGCATCAGTTAATGAAGTAATGACCTTTTGAGATATTGTTCTGAATAAAGAAAGAGTATAATTCATTAATTGGATTGGTATATTTGTCCCGGCTTATCTGTTTTCCTTTAACGCGATTAAACGCAACTCAGCTCACTGCTCAGTGATAGCCATCTTTTCAAGTAATTAAATATGACCTGTCTTTAGCGGAATCAAGTGAAGAAAGTGGGTAGGCTGCTCAAAAGACAGTTGAAAGCGATGTGACTTACGAGATAGAAGAGGCAAATGAATCAAGTCTTACAAGAATCTGTTTCAAGTATGACCGTCTGCGCCGCCATCATATTTATTAGTTCTTTACCTTGGGTAAGTCGATTCTAAGACAAAAGTAGTAAATCCAGCTAGCGGATCTGAAGCACGCTCACTTTTCATAACCGATGAAAGGAAAAAGTCATAAGCCAGCCCTAAAGGTTATGAATTTGCGACTGGTACTCCGGCAACGGAAAGAGTAACTCCTTAAGATTCTCAAACTACGGGATGCGTAGAGTAACCTGCTATTACGAATCTGTTAAGTCAATAAATTGAAGCATGAAGCGAGGAAGCAGTTAAGTTAAGAAATTACATAAAAACTAGGTGTGACAAAGCTTCATTAACTATAAAAGCATAATACCTGGAAGAAAAGTAAATAACTTGTGGATATGCGCGCTATTTAGTTAACAATCCATCCCTTGCTTTTTTCTATTTACAAACTACATAACTGCTATACATCAGAGAAGCTCATAGTTCTTTTCGGATATCAAGAAAGAACCCGTATAAGCGGAAGAGGGAACTAACTAGGAAGCAAACTGATAAGCCTGTATAAAACTATATAAACGAAAGCTCCGCTTCGTAATCTGCTATCTGTCCTTTCACTTCGTATTCGTAATCTTAGCTTACAGTCTGATAAGCAACAGGGGGAATTCCACTATCGAGCGCAGCGCCAACAACTACTTAATTACAAGCTTAACTTCGGCTTTGCAATCTGTAACTTACTGGGGAATTTGAGTTCAACGATGGATCGGCTTTGAAAGCTGATACGCCAGAGACAATACGAAGATTGAGCTCAAACTAGAGGACATATAGATCCCGGCTTTCTTATTATGTTGTGGAATACGAAGACTTGTCTTGCAATTCTGATTTGTGGGTTTGATTCTTCTTTACTTTAACCTTCTAGCTGGTATAGCTGACTTTAAATATAAATTCTATGTTGCTAATATTACTGAAACGAGAACTCAAGCAAGTGAAACGACAAGCTAACTTTCTTTCTTATAAGTGACTTACTTAAACGCTAGATACAACTACTAAAACTATGGACACGATAAAGCAAAGCGATAAGCTGATAGCTAACCGAAATTTTGATTTGTGTTTTTTAATCTGATAATGGACTTGCACTACTGCAACTACTATTCTTATTTGCTGACTTGGATACGACAAGCAGGACTGATAGAGGAAAATCGAGAAGTCAATTCACTGCCTTGCAATCTGTAGAAGCGGAAGAGAGAATTCCAATACTGAATAAAAGTATGGAAACTACAACTCCATACAAGAGATATGAAACCTACTTCCTATCTGTCAATCTTCTATCACCCCCTAAAACTTATAAGTGATACCGAGAATTCAAATGCACCCTCGAGGCTTCAACTGCACTGTCAATCTGATTTATATCCGGGCATTCTGCTTCTTGGCTTGCTCTTGCTAAAAGACATGAAACGACTAACCATAATGAAAGTATCGAAGCGAACACCCATTTCTGTTTGGCAATTCTTATATCAACAAATAGAACTGATAACTCCGATTAAAACCATTGAAACGATAGAGCGAGCCTAACTTCTTATTTGTAGTTTGAAGCCCTCTAGCTGACTGTCAATTTTCCCTCCAGCTTTGAAATCTCTAAATCACTGGTAAAACTTCATAGGCGAGACAGCCTAATCTTATACCTGATAAAGAGAAAGCAAAACCCATAGATTAATACCCCGAAACGAGCGAAGCGACAACTCCAATTCAAGTGCCAGTCTTAACTCTGGCTTTTATTCCTATTCCTGCACTACAATCTGCTAGCTAACTCGCTACTATTGATACATGGTAAACGACAAGAAGAAACTCGACGTCAATCATGGCGTTGCATTCCTAGCTTGCAACCTGATATCATACATAAAAACTAAATTCGTAAGCCTAATACTACTCGACAAAGCAAGTAACTAATCTGATTTAAACTGCTAAAACTGAGAACTACTATTCAATCCGATAGCTAGCTTTTATTGTTCTAGCCCGAGGTAATAATATTTAAACTACATGGCTTATTGGAACTCTGATAGCCGGCTTGCGATCTTAGAAACAGGAATTAAGAATTCAACGTACGAAACGGCTACTGCTTTCTGAAACTAGAGATACGAAAGTCGGGACAACAATTCAATCTTATAGCCTTGGACTCTCAATTTGTACTTGGCTGCCCTACTCAAACTCCTAATAAAAAAAAGAAAGCTTGGCAAATAAAACTTCAAGGCATGAAAGCAAACTTAAATCTTACTTGGTAAAGCCCCATAAACGACTAGGTAAACGATAGAAAGCCGATATGGAAACTCCAAAGCAATACAAGAGGTACGAGCAAGCTACTTATTAACGAGAAGCTTCTTTCTTACTTGCCAATCTGCTAAACGAGAGAGAGAATTACCAACTAACTGATATGACTTGGTATGGCTAATACTATGTAAGCGAAAAGCTAACTTCAAAACTTATATCAGACTTGTAAGCTTATAGCTTCGCTTGCTACTTACTAAAAAGAGGAAACCGACGTCACTTCTTGTATTCTGTCTACCTTGTTACGAATCTGGTATCTTACTTTTAATCTTATTCTTGTCTAGCTAATACCAAAGATACAACAAGGAAATCACAGTAGCAAATGGCGCTAAGATGTATTGTGAGCACAAATGTGATGGCATGCTATGGGTAATGCAAGGGAAGGAGTTTAAGTTTGATATGAAAGTCATGGAGGTAGGTTCTTATTCAGGGGAGATTGGATTTTGTTGCTATAAGAAGAAAGGGCCCATTCTAAATCAGTGCACCCTTCCTCTTTCTACGGACCTCCTTGTCTGATCCTAAATTCCCATTAACCATTACTGCTGCTTTACTCCCTACTAAAAGTTTGTAAATCCAGCTAATCCACCTATCACTGAATCCTCTATGTTTCAAGGTGTCAAACAGATAATCCCAATTGACATTGTCAAATGCTTTCTCAAAGTAAAGTTTGAGAAGCATTCCTTTTTCCTTATGTCTATGGATATCATGTAAAATTTCATGTGCTGCTACTACACCCTCTAAGATGTACCTTTTCTTCAGAAAGGCACTTTGGCTGGGCTGGATGATTCTGCTAAGGATAGGAACCATTCTATTAGCTAAAACTTTTGTGAAGATCTTATAACTGCAATTAAGGAGGCTAATGGGTCTGAAATCTCCTATTCTAGAAGCATCTGTCACCTTGGGTATAAGACATATGATAGCTTTATTAAAACTAGCAATATATAACCTATTGTGATAGAAATCAGAAAATAAATTTCACAAATCTTCCTTAACCAGCTCCCAGAAACTTTGGTAAAAGATCATAGGGAAGCCATCAGGGCCTGGTGTTTTATCAGAGTTCATCTGGAAAACAGCACCCCTGATACAGATGTAGTAGTATTTCTCCACTGTGGTAGTATTTCTCCACTGCCAAGTTTATGTTACTTGTATTATGAGGAGCCAGGCATATGTTACTTTTAGTACGAGGAGCCAGTCAAAAGATAGCAGTAAGAAATCAGGTCCATCCCTTGTCAATGGGCTTTAGTGAGCTGCTGCACTTACACTTTTCTAAATCCTTCTTTCCCTGAGCTTAGCTGAATACGAAAGATTCTTAGTAGTTTCAAATAGCATGTTCCGTTATATCATTGCACTTTTTTTTTTTAACTGGAATGTTTGGGTTGCTCGAGGAAGGTTTTAGGAAATGCTATCTCGATCCGAAAAAGCATGAAAAGCAGGTTACGCGTGCGGGCCCGGGTGGAAAGACAAAGTCCACAAGCCGTGGGAAAAGAAAAAGGACTTGAGGGGTTTTGCATATAGGTCGACTCAAACCATTAGAAAAATTAACTTAATAGTCGTAGCATGTGTCGTAGTATGTGAAGCCAGAGTCACACCCAATGTGCATAACGGCGGCCGGCGTACCAATGGTGCATAACCAGAAAAGATGTATGTTGCAATTATAACCGAAAGCACTGCCCATAAATAGGTTGGTTGGGTGAGGGTTCTCAACGTACGATACACACCTGCCAAAGAACTATCTACTTATCCTTGAACTCTATACATTATACTAAGCTCGTACGATTACTGCTTTGACTCTCTACAAAGGCTACGCTCCCTCTCTACTACAAAAAAATGCTTTTAGGCGTAGTAGGCTACAACAATAATGCTTTTAGGCGCAGGGAGGAATTCGTTCTGTTCCCACGGGGCTGCTTAGTCGCGTAATAGGAAAGCAGTGTGCTCGCTAGAGTGCTGTATATCATTTGAGTATATGAAACGTAAGCGAGTCGCAGTTTGATTCAAGCCCGCTGGTCCCACAGTGAAGGTATTTATATAAGTGATTGTATTTCTATTTTCTAGATCCGACAGATGTGGTTCTGTAAAAGGTTCTGCTTATGATGTATTCCCGCCTAGTTACGCTTATGATTCCGTCCCACTGTAGGCAAGGCACTCTTGACTAAGAAAATGCACTCGTATAATGCAGTAATTGGTAGTTGACTTCCCGTATGAAATGCCCATGTAGTCCCTAGGGGCAGGTGCTCTATCTAATACTAGCAGCTCTAAGACTGTCCCTTATACTATCTCCTTCAAAGCCAGCCTGCTTTCGCTCCTACATTTGTACGGTGATGTACAAACGACTGTCTTTCCATCTATGGCTGGGTATAGGTCTAGTTGAGATGCCCAAAATGTCGGTAATCAAGGGTATTCCAAGGAAGTAGTAAACCCCGGTAAAAATGGCATAATGGGATGGAAAGGAACAAAACAGTCCTCGTTTTTGACTTTTGCATGAAACACCGGGAAAAATGGCATAATTGGATTTGCTATCTAAGGAGCTTGCCAATTTATTGCAAAATTATCAAACACCGTGTTTTTTGGCATACTTCCGGTTTTCCCTCTAACGAGCTTGCCGGTTTTAGTCAAAAAGTAGTACTTTGGCTATAGGCTGGCATCAAAAAGTGGAAATGGTGAAGTTCTTTATTAGGGAAAATCGCTTTTATTACTTTGGCTATAGGCTGGCATCAAAAGTTCATTTGTAAAATGCACTTACTTAGGGCAAAGAAGGGTAGGACGTTTTTACCGGTGTTTACTAAAAAAAGAGGTTGTGAAGATGGCTTTCCTAGGGAAAAGAGTTCGTAGGACTTTGTCCCATAGGTTCGAATCCTATCACCTTGATGCGGAATCCTATCACCTTGATGTGGTGGACCGAAATGCCAATCTAAATGAACAAAGTGAGTTCAAAGAAAATAGGAAACATGTCCTCCTTGGACTGAGTTCCGTTAAAGTATTAATATTTCCTCCCTTGGTTGGACTGAGTTCTTTTACATAAAGTATTATTAGTTGACGGTATTCTTAACAGTATTTAGTTTACAGTCTTCTTAGGTCAGTTACAGTACGGAATTACCGGTTGTGCCGAACAAAGAGAATAGACAAGACAAGATTGCATTTAGTACTTCCTTATTGCTTGATTCGTCCTACTTACTCTTTTAGTACTATTGATTGATTCCTCTTCTCATGTAACGAATATATAGGATTATGAGAATACATACCCTGTTTAACCAATACCCTTTACGTATCTTATGGGAATACCCTTTACTTAGGAGAATACCCTGACTTACTTACCCTGTTAGTGTTATTTGAATACCCTGTTAGGGAGGTAAGCGTTAGTGAGTAGAATACCCTTTTAGTGAGGGAAGGGAAGCGTGTACTAGTGAAGGAAGTGTTTTTCCTTGCTTGTTCCGACCCGAGCTTACGAAACAAACGAATTTTAAGTGACCTGTGCCCAACACGTAAGTTTCAAGACTGAGATACTTTATCTTTACACACACGATCATACCTCTTCCGATAAATTTTTTTACCTCTTTCTGTATGTGATTTTCCTCGGTGTTCAGTTACGAGTATTGTTTGTTTGGAGCGTGCCTTGAATGCGGTTAATAGATTCATTCTCCGCTTCTTTCACTACTTCACTTTCACGGATTAAACTTAAAATACACTATAGAAGATAAAAGCCAGGACTTGTTAATACAACACTATACTTGTAAACCATATTAATACACACTATATATGAGAAAATGAAGTAAGTACTTTTCCAACATATTATATTCTTGCTTTCTCCCTTACTTACTTAGCTCGCCCCTTCCTTACCTGCAGGCTTGGCTGGGAAATTATCTCTCTATTCTACTACAAAAAGCCGGATAGCTAGCTAACCAAAGCTGTTCATTATGCGCGCTACGCAGATGATATACTTTTCGGTATACCAATCCGGTGTAATGTAATTGTTCTTTAACAAAGACTAGAGTATGTCGGTCACTTCGCTATAGATTGTTAACTAGCAAAGAGAAAATTCTGCTGATGGAGGGTTCAAGTATCCACCGATCAAATCGCCAATACTAGGAGCTACTTTTCTATCCACCATTGACCCGGTTAAATACTTTCCACTTCACTGGCGGACAGACCATTGGTAAGCTCATTGCTGTTGGAAGAAAGCTAAGAGAAAATAGAGGTTCCACGTATGTAGTTTATTTTCGAGTATATGACCCACCTTTCACACGAATTGCTTAACCTCCTCCCTTCTTGAGATCCGACACTATACCTATCACTTCCCTATCGATAAGTAATGAAAACAAATAAGCAGCTATTCGTTCATACTCACCTCCTGCCTTCTTGCTTTTCACTACTTGTTTACCCTTTCTCTTAGACGATTTATTTTTACTAGATTCATTACTCTCTGCCTCTTGACCAGTGGAGCAGGGCAACCTTGGCGGCCTTTTCTGTTTTCTATAACTTCTATATGAAAATTTATATGCACCGCGAGTTTATTAAGAAAGGTAGCTGTGGCGCACCATAGTAGACTCACCAAATTCACTAAAAAACAATGATAACACTTTGATCGCAATAACCTATAAAGTATACCGATCGATAGAATTAATAATATGCAACTCTGACTCAGTTAGCTTGTTTAGCAACAAACACTCCTTGGCTTTAATTTTGTCTGGGCTTACTAAGATAGACATTATTTGAGGAGATTTCTTAAAGATTTCTGACGGTTCTTCGATATTCTCAATTTGTTCCGTTGCAATTTATTCATCTCTTCATCATTCTGCACGCCGGCTTCGATGTTTTTCCAACAACTTCAATACATGATTTATATAAAAAACCTTTAGTAGTGGATTGTGCGTTTGTAGCCGAAGGAAACTCTTCTTTATTTGAAAACAAAATGAGTGGAATTTCCACATGATCATCACCAAGCGAGGATATTACTAAACTCATAGTCAACACGCAGTCTGGACTCCAAATAGACACAGTACAGGTTTCTATAAGCTAGACGACTATATATGAGATTATGAACCGTGTGAAAAGCGGTGCTTACTTATGTGAAACGACGCATTTCACTAGATATATATGAGATTATGAAATACTTTTTATCCATCTTCGTCCAGGATTGATATTCAAACCCAACAAACAGACTTCCTTATTGCTTCCCCTTTTCCTAGCCTTGGAGTCCCATTCAATTACTTATTTGATAATGTATAACTGCGGTGGTGCAGCCGGGACACTGAAGTCAAGCTTCGGCCTCGCTTTGATGGCTCGTTGGAAGTCACAAAAAAGGATAGGGTGCGCCAGGGCGGCGAGATTCTCTGGATATTTCAGGATCTTCTGAGGGTTTGAAATGAGCATATCTTCCTGGAGTTACTCCAAAATGACTGTTAGCTATATTATCCTCGTTGAGTCTACAATCGTAGATCAGTATACGCGCTATGTCACTGAGACCATAGGAAAAGCTATTCAGTGTTCTGATTCAGTTGGGAAACCAACCAACACCTTTCAACAAGATCTACTCAGACTATTTCAGAGAGATTTAGGGAGGGGCAAGCAAAGCAACCAACTCTATTGCTTAATAGTGGGGTCAGGCAACGATAATTCAATTGATGCTTCGTTATAAGGCAAGGGAGAAGCACGCCCCGCAGGGGCAACTCATGAAGGTCAATATTCCAATCGGGGCACAAACAGACAATCCAGCTTAAGCTCTCGCGCCTTGTTCTTAGGCTTGGCTCACTTCCTACTTAAGTAATAAATTCCTAATCTACTATTCAAACTGGTTAGCAATATGCAACTTCCTCATCTACTATACCAGCTTCGGTAATTAGGCCAGCAACGGGAATCGTCACTCCGGTCCAGCTACCTGACTCGGATATTCCAATCTTTTCTCCGGTAAGTTAAAAGCAGTATATTCTACTCAAGCTCTTTACCTACCTCGTGAAATGCGAAGATTCCAGAGAAGATGGTTAGGATGAACCATCGAGAGGCAAGAAAAATATATACAAGAAAGATAGTTTAGGATATCTCCCCCCCGGCTCTTCGTCATGAATTCCTCCTCATCTATTCCTACAGAAAGAACCTGCGCCATATGTACTGAAATTCTTTCTTCGACATGGGGTCAAGAAAGAAAAAGGCTAATTAGCCAGCGCCTAATACTCTAGATAGGACTTTGACTCTTATAGGAAAAAGAGGGAATTCAAGGCATCAATAAAAGCTATCGATACGGGAACGACTGCCTGCCTAACAGATACGAAAGGCCGATTCCCCACTTTGATTCTTATCACTTGCAAGCAATCTTCACTTCTGTTGGTAAAACACAGTATACGAAAGGCAGAGAGAAACACCAAAGCAAAAGTACTATCGAGAAAGCCAATGGTGAAATCTGATAGCTGGAATTCCACTATTGGACCGGCTACTGCCTGCTAATACTATTTAGAAGAGAAAGAAAAAGCCCATGGAACCGATAAGCCTCTGCCTGGCCAATACCATCTTATACGAAAGTGAAACTATAAGCTGACCCAATCTTCTTGCTGGCTGTAGCTACTGAATAAGCGACTTCTTACTTTCTAATATGTAGGAAATGAGAAAGCAAACTACGGAAACGATGGGTCACTTGCAAGCTTAACTACTTGCTTTTAATCTGATAGCTGAGCTACAACTACATAGGAAACAACAAGCTTATCTGCTTACCTGCATTCTTCAATTCACTCGGCTTTCAATCGGAGTTTCACTACAGCCATTTACTCGCTGCAAGAAAAAGGAAAGCAAACCACAGCTTCAACTCTGGTAGCTGGCTCGGTATCACTTCTATCTTTTACTGCTAGGATACGAAACCCACAGCTAACTGCGAATCTTCTAATCGAAAGCGAGGAAGTTCAATCTATGTAAACTAGTAAACCAGTAACTCAAGAAAAGGATGAAAGCGAGGGGCAAGCGAGTATACTTTTGACAAGTAAGTAATAGAAAAAGAGTAGTAATTTCACCGATATTCGTTAGATAGTAATAGGTCAACTAATAGATGAATCTGACTTTTTTTTTTTTATTTTCTTCGCCTTAATTAACATTGGTCTTGTGAATGGGCTTATTTAAAAGTCAGCATAATAGAGTAACACTACTTAACAAGTTGTAAAGGTATATAATCTTTCTTCTTCAAACGAATTCTTAACTTATAAATTCGTTCTAGTAAACGTTGCTTGTTCGGAGGCAGGTTACGACGGGAGATCCCCTTCCTCCTTTAACTCAGGCATATCTAGATTCAGTAACTACTAATGCATGTTCCGAGTCAACAGCTAGATTTGTTGATTTCCAAAAATATGCGTCCTAAGTTAAGTGATAATAGGCTATCCAGTAAGAGTTTTTTGGGCCCCATAATAAAGTAGGTAGGCTGCTCTAAAGACAGCAGAAGTACCTGATGAAGCAAGCAATGCAGTGAAGTTAGAACAATATAAATAATTTACAATTAATTAAATACATGATTGACTTACTAAAGTCAAATACATCTAGCTAGTAAAAGTAAGCAAGAAGCTAGAACCCCTATGTGCGGAATCTCTGTAAGAAAGCGGATGCGCCATCATAATTATTTTCATACCACCAAAATAAACTTATTTAGAAAGCTATGCTACTAGAGATGCCGAGGAAGAAAAATAATTTTTTTTATTAAATAATGAAGTTTTACCTCTTAAGAAGTATGTATTCTTAACTTCAAAAGGCAAGTTGTGGCTAGCCAGATGGTTAAGCAGCTACTTAATATACTTCGAGCGAGTAAACGTATGATTAAAGTAAACGCGTAAATACTTACCTGGAAGTCTCTAACTCTAACTTGGAATCTGCTTCAACTAAAGAAGTAAAAGCAACAGATAAAGCTGAGCGAGCAGAATGATTAAGCTCCATTTCATCGGAAAAGCACATAAATATAAATAGCCCTGGCTTAATCAAGAGCCGTTGCTTGCACCTTCCTGTTAACAACTCACGCTAAAGATGAACAACTAATGTAGGCCCGAGCATATAGATCAAGTGAAGGAATTCATACACTTATAAAGAACCAATCGTAATACTAATCTGAAACTCACTTCTCAAGTTTATAAAAGTCTTCTCCGTAAAGAACAACTACTTAATGATTCTACTTCATGTTATGCCGAGTAAACCGGTATTTACTTCAAGAAAGAGAATTCTATAATCACGACTTCTTATCAGAAAGTAAAAGAGCTGCTGCACTACCTAAAGAGTCTGCGGCAAGCAATTCAGCTAGTGTAAGCCAGTAACTAGTAATTAATGTTACCACGAGTAAGCAATTTGACGATTAAGGAGTAGTAGCGTAAAAGAAGAAAAGTCAAAGATTAACTATAAATTAAAGGTAACAAGTATAGTCGTCCAGTCAAGCTATCTCAAGCAAATCTTATTTCCCTTAATAAGCCTAGGTAAGCTACAATAAAACGTAAGCAGTAAGAGGATGCGCGACTAGGAAGACAAGTCAGATGTTAGAATTATTTCAAGTGAGAAACTACACCTATTTACAGTAGGGAAGATAAAGCTATTAGATACCGCAAACGAGTAATGGACTTCCTTACCTGAGTAAACTGCTATTGACTTTCGAGTAGCTATATTGGTTTTTTCTAAACGAGCAGAAGGAACTTCAGCGGCGAGTAGCAATGAAGAATGTACCGACTTCACTAAAGCTATCGACTTACGAGAGTGATAAAGTGGAAACTAAATGAGTAACTGAGTAATGTGTAGATAATAGTCAAGCAATAATAACATCCTGCTATAAAACGGATGCGCACGACGAGAAAACGGATACGAGCGAGCGGATAACCAGATGCCCTTGATAACGAGGCAACTATTTCCAATATAAACTAAGTAAGAATTACCAATTTACTATGACTAAAATTCAAGCTGTAACGAGTAAAAAAAGGCATACTACGAAGACAGAGTCGAAAGCAGCAGTTCCATGAGTTAAAGCCGAGAGCAATTTAAAATAAATAACTTTTCCCTATTTAGTCTTTAGAAGCAGTGGTATTTAATCCCTAAATAAACTAGTCAACGTAAACTGCAACTGTACAGGTTGAAACGAGATAATATGAAAAAGAGGAAAGAAGCTTTTCAAACTATACTATCTTATGCTTTTCCACTAACTAGTACACTCGGGAATTCTTCAAAATAAAAAAATGTACGAGCAAAAGCGATACAGGCCAGTAGTATAAACATATGATTTCAAGTCAATTCATTCAATCGAGTAAGTAACAAGCAAAGAAAAAGGAAAGTAAACTACGAGAAGAGAGCGAGCAGATGACCTTAGCTAACGCGCTACTTACGTTGCTGTTTACTAATTACGAATATAGGCTTTTGACTTGGGCAACTTGGACATTCCACTTTGAATCTGCTGCAAAAGAAGAAATAGTAACTACAACATAATAACTATTTACCTTACGAGAGCGAGAAAATGTTCTATAGGCTCAAGATAGGCTCAATCAAGCTATTCCAATAGAGCTACTTCTGCTAAGAGTGCTGGATATTGAAAAGCAGACTCAAACATGTTCCAATAAAGTGAGCGAGTGGAAGTAACTTTACCACCTTGAAATGTTACAAACGATTCAACTTTTATTGATAACGATACGTAAAGCAATTTACTTAGCGAATTGTAACAGCTATTTGAGAGCGAGTATCTACGGACTTACCTTATGAGAATAAATATGTTAACTGAAAAAACTAAATAAAAAGCTGATGCTGGTACTGACCCGGCTTACTGCTTTGGCCGGCCTTCTTGGTTGTTCTCTTATCTCGAATCTTCCTTTCCAGCAACCAACAAGAAAAACAGTTATTTACTGCTCCCCGGACTTATGAGAGCTGTGCCTACAATAACTTTCTGGAATTCTTAGTCACCACTAAGATTCAAACAAACACTACATTACTTAAAGGTGTGCCTATTACTATGCCAGGTGCCTAACGTGCGTTTTCTTTGGTAAAACTAGGTTCTATCTCCGTTTTTGCGTAAATAACTTTACTTATGAAACCTAGCAATACGATAACTAGGAGGAGTAGCCTAGAAACTTTATTATCTCGGTTATGCAATAGCCCGGTTCAGAGAGACAAGCCGCCTATTGCAATAAATACCTATACCATATGGTTCTCTATCCCCTCGGGCCTAGTTATTTCTTTTTAAATACATACGGGCATTCCCAGGGAGGGTAATATGGCATTCAACACAACGTTGGTATGTCACTCGGCGCCCATCCAAAGAAAGGGCATTACTGGCATACCGAGGCAGCTCGTGCTTTCGATTATAGAGGACTACTCGGATTGGTTTCTTACTTTACCTTTGGGCCGATAAAAGCATTCGCCTTAGCCCTAACGAAGGATGAGGTGGTATCCTTTCAGGTTTCAGCAGGCGAGGAGACAAGCCGTACTTTAACTCACTAGGGCAAAAGACTAATCTAATCAGAGCATGACCAAGCTCAGGAAAAGAACTGAACCTCTCTCTCCTGAATTGACAACCATCGTTCGGCCTTTTATTCATTTACTATTGCTTGCTCGACAGTACGTACTGAAGGAAGAAAGTCATAACTACACTATTGACTATTTACGTTACGGTAATATATATAGGAAATACACTATTTACGACTTTAATGAAGAAGAAAACAGCCGATGCTCTCTCAAGACGGGTGGATTGGAACATGGAGACGCAAGGGGAAGTGAAGGAATAGTGAGAAAGAAGGTAAGCTGTGCCATTCTTTCCTTCTACAGAGGAAGGGGGGGGCCTTCCCCGAGAAAATCCTGGGAGCACGCACCCCCCGTTTAGTCCTTTTTATTGTTGTCGTTCTTTCCATATTTTATGCTATTTCAAATGCTTAACACATTCGGGCGGTGTTTGAAGCATGAAATCGTTTCTATTAGCCGCCGGCGCTTTGACTCTCTAGCTTTTCTAGGAAATCTAAGAAACTCCACGGCTATATGAGTTTCTTACATGAAAAAAAAGTAACTATCATCTTAAGTCACACCTATGGAAAGAGAACATAAACAGGTCTTCTCTTTTAGGGGTAGTTCTCCGCATCAAATCCAGCCCCCTATTCGCAGTACGGGTAGCCTCACGCAGTTGATGTGTATCTGTGTGAGTTATATCTACACCTCTCTAGAGCTGCGCGAACTAGCTGAACGGTAAGGCTGTGCAGAATTCTCCCTACTCCCAAACGACCGGGAGTACAAATAGGTGTGTTACTGGGCAGTATTCTTATACGGTGCGGGAAAGAATGGAGAAAGCGAATGGTACAGATCCACAACTTGAGAAAAAACAAAAAGTATCTATCCACCATTAACATCCATAACTACCCTCCTTACTGAACACCAACAACATAAATCAGACTTTCCACTAACACTCTTTTTTGGTTGGTTCCAACCTCTTTTTCGCAACTCTCACAGCAAGGTTACCCGATTCGTATTAAGTAAAAAGAAAGAGTTCGCTCTTACCTACCATTATATTCTTTCACTCATATAGTACGATACAGAAGCATACATCAGAGAAAATGTAACGGCTGAAATTAAGTGCTAATTTAAATGTTAATATTTCACTACGAGGAAATGAAAGAAGCTTGTATTCTCATAATGCTTATGCCAAATTTTTCATAGACTTAGAAAGAGAATTGAATAAAAAACTCGTTTACATTCTAATTCATGTCAACGGGCGACCAACCAATCGTTATAAAGAAGGGGTTTTCAAAACTCTAACCGAGTAGAAGGAAGACCTTCCACTATCCATTGAACAACCTTCAAAGCCTTTAGAGCTTGCAATGTAACATTGAAAATCTCACCATGGAGTTTGACTCAGATAGTGTTAACACTATAATAAATGATTTAGTTCCACATATATGTAAAACTGACGAGGCATCCAGGAAATCATTTTCACAGAAAAACGATCTTCTGACAAAATTCTAGTTATTAACAAACTGGATTATTCTTGGAGGCACTTTCCCTTTATGTATTTTCTCCACTTTTCAATGAAGTTGCTTAATCTCCTCTTTCTTGGAAGAGCTGCTACTTTCATTGAGAATCTAGCTCATCATATAAGATTCCAGAGGCCTCTTAGAAAAGATGAATAGGAAAGTTAAATCCCAATGTAATATATCAGGGGATTATTCAGTTCTTCAACCGGAAGAAGGCAACGAAGAAAGCAGCGAAAAATCATCGTAGAGATAAGGAACCGCAGCGCCCCAGAGGAATGCATAGAGGGTCCACCCCTCTTCGGGATGAAACTGTTCTTGTCTTCAATTGGCGGGAATAATAAGCCATCTCGATCAACGCAGTAAACATAAGGGTTGCAAATATAACACCCGACTAAGGTTCAAACTAAGCCGTAGGGTGCCTTCCTGTAAACTTCACTCACTAGACGTCCCAGAGTTTCGTCTCTGTTCTTGTAAGAGAGCGGTTCAATTTAATAATATGAAGAGGATCCGCATTGCTGCGCATCGCAAAGCATTGATCGTTCCCAGCATTTCTCTCAAAATCGGAAAATCCTTCTTTATTTAGTAATACATATCCAAGAAGCGCACTCAGTACCAACTCATCCAGCGGTTGCATATAGACAGTCTTATACTTGAATGAAATTCCGAGATCAACCGGGGGAGGTTTTAGATCCGGTATTTCCCTTCCAATTTGATTAAGAAAATAGAAAACTGCCGTGCATCCACGCGGTTCTCTATCTGTTTGAATGGCCAGACAGATGGTTCCACCAAAAGAGGCATTCGGCAGGGCTGTCCACTCCCGCCCTTTCTCTCTTCCCAGAAGAAACATGAACTAGATTTCACTGAAAAGCAAACAAGTGAAGCAAGTGCTGTGTAGAGCTTCGTGCTCGGTAAATGGGACTAGATATTTAGTCTCCTCCAGATTCCTTAACAGGACAGACGTAAGTTAGGAACGTAGGCGGGGGGGTTCCCATCTGCTTCTTCGGATGATCTGAACTCCTTTTCTCCGGCAAAGGGTCACCACACGCTCCACCAACTCGGCTAGACATTCAGTAAGAACGTCGGCAGACAGGGAATAACCGACTTTTGTCAGTTGCTGCTCCCTCAATATCAGATAAATTAATTAGGCCTGGCCCGCGTAAACACACACTTTTCACGGGTAGAATTCCTGCTTCAGTGCGAGATCAACATCTGCTGCTACAGCAGTAGCCGGTCCAATTCTTTCTTCTTATAAACACAGATACTGAACTGGGGACCGATTATTGAATGAAAAAAAGAGTCACCGAGGGGGGCCTTCTCAGGTGAGAAGGATAGGTGCTTTTTCGGTAGGATTGCTTAGATTGGGGATTTAATGCTGTTTCCTGGCTTTCATTCGTTCAGTCATCCTTCTGCTATGGTCCCGAGGATGTACCGCTTTTTCGATCCATCCGCCTATCAGCCTGTGAATGAGAGTACTGAGGCGGTGGGTGAGGCAGTTAGGGCGGCAACGGGAGCTGTTGGCTGAACACGATATATAAAGGCAGAGTCCGGGGCCTTGGATCAGAGGTGAGTTCTTAGCCACTGTCGGAAATAGGGTTTTTAGCGGAGGCAATTGAAGGGCAATAACTAGCTTTGCCTTCCTGTTTTTAGGAGGATATGCCCAGATCTGGCGAAAGGTGTCGAGATCCACCTCTTTCAAAGATTATTGTGATCTTTTTTATATAAATAAGAGTTTAAAAACAAACCAGAAGGAAGGAGTCTGGTATCTTCCATGTACTCAGGAAAGATCAAAACGGAACAGCAGCTACAACAGTTTGAAGATGGGATTCCATTGAGTTCTTTCGATCATCGTCGTGGAGAAGAAGTACCATTTGCTTCTTTTCAGTACAATTCCTTTTTATCTATACCAGTAGTTTAAGTAGTAAATCAACCGCATGCAATAACATTATTGTAGGAATCAGAGGTTTACAGGTCTGGTGATTGCTCCACCCCCAAAGTACTTGATCTATGAGAATTGAATGACGTTGACCAGGAGGATAAACGCGTGGCAGCAGGCTTGGTCGGCGTGCTTATCAAGTTTGGAGTTCCCTACTCTTCTTTCCTAACCTAGTCCGTAACTTAAACCTGGCGGCCTAAGCTTATTTCTTTCCCTTTGCAAGGTATATATATATTGGTACTCAGTCATTGCCAGAACTACTACGCCAATGCCAATGCTAGTGCTAAGCTTATAGTACTACTAAGAAATCTTATGCGTAGGACATCCTATATAGAGAGTTTCATTATCCTCAAGTCACTAAAGAAACTCTTTCGTTAGACTTCTATCAGGTAGCTGCTTATACCTACTTTCCTAAACTCGATTGCTGCTACTCCCTCTGTTTCCTATTCGAGAGTCTACCCCCCCCTAGTGAGTCCTCCCACCCAAGCTAGAAACCTATACCCTAAATTTTACTTATTGATGTTTTGAGCTCCTATTCATGAATTTCCTTTCCTCCCATTCGTTGCCAAACGTTTACATATTAAAGTAACTACTTTTTACCTACTACGGTTTTGAGATATGGTGGGTATGACCTAGTAATGGATTGGGAAGTAATAGGTAATCGCCGAGAGGAATGCAAGCAAATCTGACTTGACTGGCATTGAAGTTGGAGTTACAGGTGCCTGAAAGCAACGGAAAGGGCGTAGTGTAGAAGCTCGCAATGCAGGAATGTCGGAATTACTCTAAAATAGGAGTTCCGGGCAGTAGTAAAGTAAAGCTAGGAATAGAGATTCGCTATAAGCAAGTCACCCTTTCAGTTCCGGAAAAGTAGGCCCTAGCCGATAAGTAGGCATTGATCCCAATGGTTTGATAATCTAGGGCGCAGCAAAAAGCGAAATTCCATTCAGTGACTATTTAGAAGAGGGAAAGGAAATTAGTCTTTCAAGACTATAGAGGGTACCTCTCATTGGCCTCTTCATCACCTTCACCAATTAGAGGCCGAAGGTCGGACCAGATCCGTTTATGTAGATCCCCGAAATATAACTGCCATGGCTTGCCCAGCTCTTCCTTTCAGAATTGCTCACGTGAAAGCAGGTCACCTGTGCCGACTCCTCAATCGTCAGTTTCGGTCACATGCTTTGCATTCTTTCGTCCTTTTCAGAGATTTCCTCCGCCCGAGTGTCGTGTAATGCTTTAGAAGAGAGAGCTCTTTCTAGGTGGGTTCGCGCAAGACATTGCTTTTTACCAAGGGGTCACACGACAGGTGCACGATCGAGTAATAGAGTGAAAGTCATCCGTAATGAGGTAAGTCAACCAATCTGACTAGTCCTTTATCGCTGCGCGCCTCCATACTTCACTACATATGCTAAAGTAGTCGGTATTTGCCTATCTATAGCTGCGTCTTCTTTCGTCCTATGCTTTTTGCATTCTAGTTCAATAGTTTCTTATTATCTCGTCTATATTCTCTGCATTTGCAAATAGATTTATTCTTCTCAAATCCACTTTCGGGTATAAACCTAAGTTCATGAGTGAGTCTTTATATTCTCTTAGAATTAGAATATAATGTATGTAGTGAATAGAGTTCTGACTCCTTGACGGGTTGAATCTCTAAATTAGGCAAGGGAGTAATGCATGAAGGTCGCGTGAGGCCCATTCTCTTTTTTCATAATGTCTTCCCAGCTCTTCCGGCTACGGATGTTACCGATTCCCGCTAGGGCAGTTAAGTTCGTGCCTTATGACCGAACGAAGGTATCCGCTTGCGAGTCTTCTCCTACTGAGAACATAGTTGCCGGGCTGCTCCTTAGCGGCCTTGGTTCGTATTATGAAGTTGAAGTCCTGTATTGTAGTAAATTTCCTTTGTCTTAAGTGATCTATTAGAGAGCTTCCCTGTGACCACCCGAAGGGTAAGAAGGAGATGCTCCGTGTAGCTAACCCCAAGCAAGTCAGGTAACCTTTGAAAAGAGGTTTCTGACGTAACTGCCTATCATGCCAATCTCGACAAGGTCCTTCTCTCCGCCGCCCTAAACTAGAAAGACCCGCTTGAGATCTTTCAATGTACTTAGACAACTCTCCATTTCTTCTTTTTCTTCAGGATGCTTTGGCTATAATTCAATTCTTGCTTTTTGGCTATACAAGAGGGGGTCTCTATTCTAAAGAATAGGTCTTTCTCCCTTATTCTTTACTTTTAAGGCAATAAATGATAGAGCAGAGCACTCGCTCGTAAACTCGCTACTCTCTTCCCTTCTACTTGTCTAGGCTTCATACCCGAAAGATAAACTGGCGCAAGCACATTCTTGGCAAGAAAGATAAGGCCATAGAATAGTAGGTATAGCGAGGTAGGCACCGGTCTTTTATAAAAGAAAAAACGGTAAGTCGTTTCACTAGCAAAAAAGAAAAAGTACGCCGACAAGCAATCTTTCTCCAAGAAGTCCTTCCTTCCAATCCTTGTTCTAGAACTGTAACTTACGCGCCTTCTTTTCATCGGCAAAAGAATATAGTTAATAGAGAAGTTGCCTGCCCCATATTCTGTATTCTGTACAGGCTAGTCCATGAATTGCGCTAGAAAGTCAAAAGGAAGGTTTAGCAGATGAGATTGGCTCTCTCTTTCCAACCGGTAAGCAGTACGGTGCGTAGCGTCCAAAGCGATGTGTTCCGGCGTCTGTAGCAAAGTGGTACCAAAAGTTCTAAGTTCAGGGCGCTTTTCCCGCTTCTTCGCTTACGCATCCTAAGATTATGATGATGGTGTTGGAGATGCAGACTTCAATACAGAGAAGAATTCCTAAATTTACATATATATTTTATTTTATTTTATTTTTTTTTCCAATTGGATTCTATCTTGTTTGTTGTCTAAGTCTGTTTGTATCCTCCTCGGGTACTTTCGGTATCCTATGCGAGAAGTTGCTAGGTTCCATAGCTTCTGTATTTAATCAATTGGTGGCATGTAAAGCAATCCAGGTTTACTATCTCCCTGATGCATCCGATAAGCGAGAAAGACGCCAATGGTGGATTGCGATGAAAACAAAAAGAAAAGGGAAGACCATGTTTCTAAAAAGAAAGATTTGGACCAAGACGAACAATCCGGTTGCCCTATTTTGGTTTCAAATGGACAGTAGATTGGGAGAATTAATTGCTTCAACAACGCGTGTTCGAGCCGCCGGTCGACCCGGAAAGCGGAACTTTTAACGCCGACATCAAATGCACAGGCAACAGGACCGAGTGAAAGCAGGATAGCAATCAAGAAGAACTAAATCCGACTGGACAAGACGAGAGTCCCTCTTGGACAACGGTAGTGATCAAACTAGCCTAAGAAAGCATTGCTTATACTATCTACGTCATTCCGATCTAACCTCTATGCTTCTTACCTATGAAGGAAGACTTCTGAAACATGAGAAAATCTCTCTTCCAACTGTCAACTCAAACTTAACTGCATTAGCACTCAACCCAGCCCTAGCAAATCCATCAGCGGATTAGGCTAGAGACCATGCTTGCTACCCGGCTTAGCTCAAAATGCTTGACCTTCAGTGGTGAATTTCACTCAACCTGTGTCAGATCTTGCTTCTCCGCCTTATTTTAGTAATTCCTTCTACATACCTAAGGCAGGCCTTAATAACTCAGCATTCTTTGCTGGTTAAAATTATAAACAATTCATGCCTCGACCCACTCTTTCGCCTGCCCAGAGCTCACCCTTTGACAGCCAGACGCTCATGTGTAGCCTCGACAACTAGACCTTGTCTACTTCTGATCAGATGCTAGAAAGGTACCTTCCAAACAGTGCAATCCTAGCATCTTACCTGCCAAACATGTTTTCCCAACTCAGGACAGAGGGTCAAGCTCTACCTGTGCCTAGACCTGAATTCTTAGTCTAGACTCGTATCTTCCCAACTTGTAGTGTTCAAACAGGCAAAAACCTACGAACACGAAGGGAGGGTTCGCGGTAGTCCACACTATGAATTACCCCCTCTTGGAAATAACTCGCCGGTTAAGCAGAGCCGTTATGGTTGTTACCATGCCAGAATAAAGACATCAATCATACCCACAAAAGAATATACAGAGACTACTCTATATAGACTTACTAAAAGTCAGTCTACTTTTCATGAAGGGTAACGACAACCACCAATACCGAAAAAATGACAAGACAAGTGGGAATCATATTCTGAAGCAGCAACATACCCATCATCCGCAGAAGCTGCAGCAGAACCTTGCTTCGGAGGTTACAATTTAGATACGTAAGCATCGGAATAGAGTTCACGCACTTACAGGTGCGAAGCGGAACTATTTATTTTGATAATAACAATAGGAACTGCCACGAAGACCCTTTTGGAGGATAACTGTTCCAATCTTCAGAGCAGAGCAACGATTTACAAAGAATTGGCGTCAGAACCGGAACCTTAGTCCGAGACAGGACTGAGTGCGAGTCCGCTGAGTGTAACAGCATTGATCGTAAATACTTTTTGGTAACGACTTTTGAAATCCGAGACTTTGCATGTACTGAGGCTTCGCGGGGACTCCGCAAGAGACGTCCTTTCGAGTAGAGGCAATGACTATAAGTTGAAGCTGCGTCTAAGAAATGTCCTTTTTAAGGATCGGTATGAAAGAAAGCAGGCAAACAGAAAGACCGATCCGCCGCAGTAGCCCTCTTTCTTCGATTAGGCTTTATTACCGAGCGCTCTTATTAAATACTATGGTGGAACTGTAGACTCAAGACTAGCCCTTCAACGTCAACGATACACGCCTTGACTTTCGTTTAGGCATATGGTTCTATTCCATTAATAATGGTAAAAGATACACTAACCTGGCCCGAGAGTGTGTGTAAACGGTCACTCTCACACAAAAAGGTATCAAAAAATGACACTATTGGAGTGCAAATGCAAAAAAGAATTAACCTAATGCAAAATCCGCTTTTCTTTCCTCACTTATATATAGAGCCCAGCCCGGTAGTAGTATATCTAGTGGATGACCTTGACCGATATCAAAGTATTAAATACAATACATAGTAACATAGTATTACTAAGCACTTTCAATTCAAACATTTTTGAAAAGTCTAAATAAAAACAATCAAAACAGTTTCAAAACAATCCTCTAAATTATATTAGATGAGATATTAACTTATGTGGCTATAGCAGCATCTTGGCAGGTGAATGAAGTTTGCAAACTACGCTCTCTTTTCCTTAGCCCTATCCTTCTTATCAGTTGGTACAGCTAGGGTAATTTGATGTCTTTTCTTAAGCACACGATTCTAGATAGTAGTGGTAATAGTTTCTTTTTTGACATAATCTTGCAATTTTGTTAAATATTTACTATTATAGCAGGACGGTTGAAATAGGCTGCAAACCTCGTTGACCAACTTCATTAGGTTGTGGATGGCGGGAAACCTATTCTCCCAGAATTGGTATAAGCCAACTGCAACTTTGTCTGCATCTCCTCTAGACAGACTGAAGTCTAGTGCTTGTTGTATATCAGTAATAGAACTAATTTGAGTTTTCCCATAGACCAGTGGCATATAGATCTTCTTCATGAGTGAACGAGTAAGATGAGGTGCTACTATTTCAAAGAGTTTCCTCCCCTAAGAACTTATAAATATGTGGCTTTGCTTCATGCAGTATATCATTATTTCTATCACTTATTTAGTACCCGCTCCTCAAATTTCTTAAAAGATTAGTACTTCAACCTAGTTCAACATTCAATAGAAAGTATGACATAATCTGATAAGCGCTAGAAGAAGCATCCATACTAATAGGCAAGCTCCTATCAGTTAGCTCGCTCCTACTCCAACCGCACAGGTGCATTAAGTGTTCCATGATTTGGAAAAGGGTTCTTTGATCCTAACGCTAATTTTACAAATTCACTTTGAATAGGTTCAAACTCTTCTCCATCTACTCGCGGTCAAATAGTACGTGTCCAATTTGCGGCTCCTTTCTTGTACTCAATCACATACTCCAGTCCAATAAACTTGGTTAAGGCTTTGAATTGTAACGGTTGATTGAGTAAATCTTTGCTCAAGTAGTTTAGACTTTGGTGATCGGTCTTGATGACAAACGGCCTAAGTTGCAAGTAATGTCTCCTTTTTGAAATAGCCATGAGTAAGGCCATTAGCTCTTTCTCGCACACTGACAAGCCCAAACTCCTCTTCCCCCTTTGCTTAAGTAAGAAATAGGTTTTTTATCTTGTGATAACAAAGCACCCATGCCATACTCTGAGGCATCTGTTTCAATAGTAAACGGTTTAGTAAAGTCGGGAAGTTCTAGCACCGGTGCAGAGCTCATAGCTCTTTTCAACTTCTCGAAGGCTTGTTGAGCTTTCTAAAAACATTCAAACTTTCCCTTCTTGAGTAATTCTTTCAACGGTTTGCAGGTCTCTCCATAGCCTTGTATGAACCTTCTGTAATAGCCGGTCAAGCCGAGGAAGCCCCTTAGCTCTCATTGCTGGGTGTTGGCCACTGCACCATGGCTTCGATTTTGGCCGGATCTGTTGATAAGCCCTTTTCAGAGAAAGCAAAATCTTCTATTTTTTATACCCTAACACTAGCTCCTCTTAGCATACAATTTAGGGGTTCTCAGTATTTTGAATACTTCCTCCAATTCCTTGAAATGGGTCTCCAACCCATCACTGTCTGTATACTAGAATGTCGTCGAAGAAAACGTTGACTCCTTTCCTGAGCTTGTGCTTGAATATTGAATTCATTAGCTTCTTCCATGTTGCCGGCGCATTAGTCAAGCCAAACGGCATGCATGACTTGAAATTCGAAGTGACCATGGTGAGTGCGAAAAGCAGTCTTTTACTCCTCTCCTTCTTTCATCCTAATCTGGGGGTATCCCGATCGCAAGTCGATCAACGAAAAGATTTTAGCACCCGCGGTATCGGATACTTGTTTTTTAGGGGCATTGAATTTTCTATAATAAATGCACATGCGCCAAGAGCCATCTTTTTTCTTAACTAACAAGGCAGGAGCGGGGCTATGACTTGGTTGGATAATTTAATTCCTCAAGAGTTCCTCGTTGCTAAATCTCAGCCTTTTGTGTATGAGAGTACCGATAAGGTCTAAGATTAATGGGTTCAGGGTTCTCTCCTTCTTGGCCTATTAACATATGTATTTTCTTTCACCTTGCATTTATTTCCAGGGTTATCTCCAACCTTCAAACATAGCCCTAAAGCTCTCCTTTCATCCCACATTTCTGGAATGAGTATTTCCATTTACTGGCTTCTGCCCTTGCTGCTGATTTTTGTCCACTGCTGTTCAAAGTTTGGAGTTTGGATGAAAGGTATGGACCTCTCATACTGTTATTCTCTCGCATTACAAGTCTTTATTTCAAAAATAATAATATATTAGGTTAGATACCTAATAGAATAGTGACTCTTGCCGTATTAATACATCTCAACTTCTCCCACAATCAGTTAGAAGGGAAAATCCCGGAAGAAATCGGGAAGATGAACTCTTTTGAGTCTATTTACCTGAATATGAATAACCTATCGGGAACTCTACCACAAAGCATGCCCACTTGAAACTCTTTAGGAGTGAGTCAAAAATCTTTCATACAACAACTTATCCGGGAGTATTCCAACAGGTCATCAATTGCAAACACTTGAGCCCAACCCTTTCACACAAGAGAAAGGCCAAATGTTAGTTTATTAAGGCAGCTTTCTGTAGGCGAAGAATGCATTATTGTAGAGGGTGGATGACCAAGTGGCAAATGCCATAAGTCAACTTGCGCATGTTCACCAAGGAAAAATAGACGAAATAGAAGAACTGGAGTGAGGCCTGCTACCTTTGTCAATCAATACCTGCTGCTGGTTGTTTTGAATCAAAGAGTGATGATTCCAATCCGTAACTCCAATTTCCAATAGGGAAAAAGCCAAGTCAAGTACCGGCTAACGAATAGAATAGGCTTTCGGAACACTCACTCATCGGTAGGAAAGACTTCGTTAGTTAGGGAAGAGCTAGGGAGAGGGCCCTCGCATATTCTTTAGTCGTCGATAGGTGAATTAGCAAACATACAGCTTCAGAGCGGGTTTCACGAGCTGAAAGAAGAGCGTCAAGACCGAGCCGTGTGGATTAGTCAAGCTTTCCAAGCAAGGGCGGATGCAGAGTGACAAGTAGTAGTAGAATGATAAGAAGCAGGCTCCCTTGTTTTCAAAAGATGGAATCCATACTTTCGGGTTGGCAATCGAAACTGCTTTCCTATGCATGCAGTCGCTTTCTTTCACGAGATTCTTCCAATTCTAGATGATATCACTCGAAAGCATCCTACCAAAAGATGAAGTTTATCTTGCTACTCAGGTCCTTTCTTATTTCAGCAGGGCCGGCCGCTTGGAGCTGATGTGGGAAACTCTTCTTCAAATGAGCCTTATTCTGCTCTACACGAACAAGCAACAAGAGGCTTAGCGCTCTATTAACCTCCTATTTGATTCATTGTTGAAAGCTTGTGAAGGACTACTCTCAATAAAGAAGGAAGATGAAGAATGGAAATGAGCTGGTTTTACTACTCCGTACTCGGACACTGACTTGGTCTCGCGATTTGCCATTTTCCCCATTTCCTACTCTTTAAGAATCGGATTCAATACTTCCGCCATAGCTTTGGTTTCCGAATGCGCTAGTCAACCGATGCAAGTGAGGCAGGAGTAGGTCTAGTTTAGATACCCCTATTGGAAGTCAAATGGCTGGAATGGAAGGGGCGCAGCGATTTACAATAGCTTCAGTGGACAAGAAAAAGAAACGTTACTCTTTGGCAGTACCGATGTTATATCGACTTGCCGAGGCGGGATCTATCCGCTAGCTAACGAGAACCCAAGAGAAAGGGGAAGAAGAAACTGGTCTAAAACAAAGTAGTCCCCTATTACTAATAGTTAATATTAGGTTAATAGTTAATAGTAGGAAAGCTCTTTCTTTGTTGGCTTGAAAGTTTCTTGTTTACATCGGCAAGATGCGGAGCTATGATACGAATTCCTCCTTTATTAGTACTTTATTTTTGAGCTCGTCTGATCTGAGTGCTTATCTGAAAGCATCCATTCACTTACGCGCGCACATATTAAGCATCGGGTATATATTGTATAGGAAAAAGACTGCTCATACAAATAAGGTAATTAATTAACCCGGCGCATTCTTCTTAGAGAGTTAAAAGATAAAGGCAAGCGGAGATAACTTCACCTATCTATTAACCGGCTTCTCCATTCGATTAATTCTTATAACATATATATATTACAGTAGCTCCCCTTAGAACAGTAGCTTACCTTAGATGCGTTTATGCCGTTTTTCATGTTGCATCAGTTTATGTCCTGTCATATCCAATCCGTAATTCACTGTAGCAGCAAATGCGCCTGCCTCTTTGGTAGCAAGTCACTGTTAATTGTGTAAAGAACGAATGAAATCACGTATTATAGTATAGATACAAGTGGGCTCCGGTTAGTTACTGTAGATAAGTAGCAAGTGGCCCCGGTTACTGTCTTTCATGAGAGAACCTTTGGGATCTACTTTGTTATCTAGCTACATATGACTATGACTTTTTTCATCAAAGGGAATTATAAGAGCAAGAGAAAGATACTTCTTTACTGAACACAAACACAGCAATGCCCGTCCATTAATTGCCAATGCCCGCCAATTCATTAATTGGAAAGTGAGGCGCGCAGCGTAAATGAGCATTTATTTCATATCGTAAATGATCATTTAACACGTGTCACTTCGGATCACCTCATCCCAGCTCATTTGAAGAAGTAGTCCCTCCCTTCCTTTGGTTCTATCTTTCGCTCTCTTTTCTTAGGAGCTACACGGGCGAGACATTACCCCCTCGTACCATATGAGTAACTACGATAATGAGTAAGATGCTTTGTCCTCCCGGTTAAGCTAGTCCTTTCCGTAAGCTAGTCCTTCCCTTGATTAGACTTCCCTTTCTTATACCATACTTTGAGTTCAGTTGGGTGATACGTAGTTCCGGGCTTACTCACATCTTGTGCTTATGCTTACTCACTTCTTTGAAAATAGATACTCTCCCGTGTATCATCTAGTAGGTAGTATCGACTATCCCGTGCTTCGTCAAAGGGCTATTCCCATCTAGAAAGGTAAACAAACCTTGCTTCGTAACTCTATAACGGTAAACCTTGCTTAGTAACCTAATCAAATAGAGCTATTTTTACCTCCCGTGATGCCTAGTATACTAACTACTAGCTCCTACAACCTGTTAAACAACTACTTACTATCTTTTTATACCAACCTGTTAAACAACTACTAGACTGTGTATACCGATTACATTGTTATTGATCTCATGCCACCTACCTATCTATCTATGCCACCCATATGTCTATGGATAGTATGATTCTTTGCCTATCGCAGTATAGTATGATTCCTTGCCATTCTTATTCCTTGCCTTTACTGCATATGATGGAAGACCTCAAAAGCAACTAGTGCATTATCTGTGATCCTTTCTACCCGTGGGCACTCTATGCCTGTGAGGGATTGATAATCTAAGGAGGAAGAGTATGGAAAGCGGAACTCTCAGTCAGAATAGTATGAAAGCGGAACGGGCCAGTCAAGGGACTACTCCGGGGAATGTTAAAAGGACTACTGCGGGGTATGTATAATCGATCCGGCTATGTCACTAAGTGGGCTACTTTATGCCATGCAAAGCTGTAAGCGGTTGGTTCTGATCAACTTGCTGCTGAGAAGAAAACATACAGACCTGCCACATATTGAAAAAGGCCTGGTGCTTAAAACTCCTAATGAAGAAGGCGGCGTCAATGACGTATAATTTTACCAAGGTGGTCGCGCACCTATCTCGAGTAGGTGTGTTCTCAAGCCAAGGTGATCGGACCAGGCACGAAGTGTTGAACAAGTAACCGATGCCTTACCACTTGGCTATACTCCATCCATATGGTTGGCCCCAAAGAAACTGGTACAGACTGGGACCCAACCCGCCTCTCTGGAAACTTTGAGGTGCAGGTCATAGAATGAAGAAAAAGGCTTTCCACAAGCAAGAACGTACGGTAACGAAAGTATAGGACAAAGCAGTTAACTATACCATTATTGACAGTATCTAGAGAGCATTTCCTCCATCCAATAAAGAGTACTATACCCCTTCTCAAGAGCTGGAGCATATAATCCGGTAATACACCCCCGCACGCCCAGAGCATATAATTATCAAGTCTGTCTAATTGTAGGTCTTGAGTAAGCGAGCATAAGTATTGGATTTCCTTAGTGTAGGACGGTACTTCCTGGACAAAGTGCTTTTTCGAGCCCACCCACACGTGCTTGCTTGAGGGCCGATGCCACATACTTAGTGAGGTATTCCCTGCTTCAGTAATCGCCGCTGTTCTCCCGCGTTCGAAGATAAACCTAAGCAAGCAATCGCCGACTACAATACAATGTATGTATGTGTGACTCCTTCTGTATGAGAAAGTCTCAGGATAGAACACTCCCGGAATCAGTCTTTCACGAATTGGATGAGAACCTTCAGATGGTTTTTTGGTGTAAGCTTCGTCTCTAGATTATGCTTCGTCTCCTGAATCCCTAAAGAGTGAAATTGCGTAGCTTAAGGTCCAAAATCCGCGCAAAATCAACGTATGGGCTGTCTCTTGGTAATAGGCTGAAAGGGTAGAAGGTATCAATACCTGCTTTTTTTCTTAGGTCATAGGTTCTCACTCAATAAGACCTTTTTAGGTGCCAGCAACGCTTGCTTGCCTACTTCATTCACAGAACTCCGCTCCAAATCCGGCGGTTTACTTTGTTCTAGGCAGAAGCTCTAGGAGTTCTACTCATTTCAATTAGAAGTACAATTTTTCATGCTCCCTCCAAAGCGCTCATTTGTGGACCTTGAAGCTTAGCTGACAGCTTATGTGTAACGAAAAAGATAAGGATCTGTGAACTGGCGCTTGAAAGAAGTAGCTAGTCCGAGCGCAGTGCTCGCTTGTCTGTAATTCACTATCAAGTGAGAGCTCCCCTGTGCATTGAGAGTACCTACTATATGAAGACTAAAGACACCGTACCCTTTGCATAGATCCTCCAACTATGGAACCGAGCGAAGGAATTCCATTCAGGTAGGTCTTCTTCTCTTAAGAAGATGAGAAGTATCTCTTTTCCTCTCAGAAAGTGCGGAATGTATGTCTCCTCAATCTGGCGCACTTTTCATCATCGCCATCGGACTTCAAACTCGCAAAAGAAGAAAAGAAATGTGAAGCTATTTCCCTGAAGGAGCCCTGCGCTTCGAACTCCGTGAAAAAAGCTAAGACAAAAGTATGAAAACCAACTCCCACCAAGCAAGCAAGATTCCTTTCCCAACCACTAGTCTCTGGGTCCTGCTTCCATCCACTCCCAAGAGTAGGGACATGCATCCAATTGGTGGAGTCTGAATAAGCTATTTCTCTATCCAAGCGGGATCAAAGCGCCTAAGTTGCCTCCACAGAATCTAACATGAATAAGAAGTTCTCTCTCCCGAGTCTCTTCCCTCCGCCATTGACTACTTCCCGGCTCAGATGTTCTCGAGCAGGGCTAAGGCGCGTAGCGGTTAGGTCAGTAAGCTTTACCCAGTTGAGTTTAGGAAGTGAACAGAGGAAAGGAGTAGGATAGTGTAATTCTTTAGTTGACCGGGCAGTGGATTCATTCAAAGAGAAGTTACCTTTTATTCTTTCCATGGGTACCCATTATTTTGCTCCCCTGGTATGGACTGGGAGTACTCTTCTTTTTGAACGGGCTGTAAGTATCTTTATGAAGGGAGTTGACCTGGAAGTAGGCCTCCCCTGGAAGTTTCCCCAGTGGATGTTTAGCCTTGCTAAGACCTCTTCCTTTAGTCAGTTAGGGCTGTGAGTCTAGTTGATAGAGAGTTTCTTAACGGGATGGAAGCCTAAATAACTACCTGTCTCAGTCTCAAACAAAAGCTTAATAGAAAACCAGAGTTCTACAATTCTTTTCCACGATTGTCAATCTTTTCAAAATATAGAGCTGAGTCAGGGATTCGGTCACACAAAAGTAGATGAGTTAGGAAATACCACTTAAGAAATCCTTCTCTTGGGCAACCACCCGGCAAGCTAGGCAATCTCGTGGACACATCCATCCAATCAAAGAAATCCAAAAGAAAAGCCAGCTCTACTAAATTCATCAGCTAACCCTCTTCTGGAACTACTGCCTAAACTCGGGCCTGCTTATTCTATGAGTAAGCTTGGTCTGCGCTTTCTAAAGTCTTAATTCTTGCCACAGGCCATTCTATTATGTTTGTTTATAACGATTAGCCAAGCTCAATTTTTAGAGGTTACCTCGACCAACTAATAGGCTCACTTTAGGAAAATGTTACCCGAGAGTGTAATGTAAGCGAGGCAGCCGAAATAAGCCAATCCTGTCAAACCAGACCAGCAAATCAATTACTAGACTAGAAGGAAGCTATGTTTGGTGCTAATCCAGTCCCGGGAAGTTTACCCTTCAAAGAGTCTATGCTTGGCCGAGTAGTCCTTTACAGACAAGCGTTTAAAGTTACGAGGTCTTATCGAAAAGAATCCTTATTTAAAAAAAGGTTGATAGCAGACAGATTTATAGAATGTAAAACCGGATTCACCTCATTTCAAAGTAATTGCTAACTCAGATTCTATATCAGTCTCTGATTCTATGACAGTAAATTGCCACCCTTTACAGGAAATATGGCTAATATCAAATCAAACACAGAAGAGATTAGGGGTATAGACACTCATGGATCCGTACCAGTAAAGTATCTATACCATTATATATGTGAATTATTTCTTTCATATAGATTAGCGCTATCCACAAAACCTCGCTTGCTTACTTTCAAGAAGGAGATAGCCAATTCTGAAGGAAAGACCCAATGTTGAGTTGTGGAGTGAAGTTCATCATCTAGCTTACACCCTAAAAAAGGTGTGTGGAAAGAGGAGCATTAGATTCACCATGATAAAAAAGAGAGTGCGGGTCTCACTAGAGCTTCTTCTTTATGGGAATTTCTTGTTCAGATGGGTGTTCCATCGAGAGTATCTGGTAAGAGCGGCGGAGAAGTTGCTCAGAAAGTGGATGGTCAGGTTTCATTCAAGACTAAATAATTTGTGGTAACTTTCTTTGATGTTGACTCAACCCCACTAGCTATTAAATAGCCTCTGGTGTGTGTTCCAGTTGGTTGGGGTGTAGATGGTCAAGCAGTAGGTAAAAAACGTCTAATACCCTCTGGGGTTAATTTGGTTGGTGGTTACCGTATCCCTGGCACATATAAAAAGTTACTTACATTCCTGTTACTAACTACTAAGGATTCGTCTCAATATTATGTTTTTTTTTTACTACTGTCAGTTCCTACGAACGATTGCGCAGTATACTTACACAACTTACCAGTATTGGATTCATGATTAACCAAGATATGAACGTATTGCTACATGATAATATGGTGAATTTAGTGGATGCTGACCTATTTATGCTTACATATCTGTCTAAAGTAAATATATCGTTGCTTCGTAGGTATTTATGTTCTGTTCAGTAGTCGACCGTCTTTTAAGTAGGCTTTTCCGGTAGTTGTGATACGAAAAAACTAGCAATAAAATCGAGTATTTCTATATTTTATTATATAAGGAAGGTCTTTGCATCTTTTCCTTCTCAGTTAAGCTTGCTCATAAAAAAGTCCGGAAAATCCTGTAGGTATAGCTACCTTGTCTCATTGGGTAGCAGATAAGGAAGCATACTCATTTCAAGACTTGATGAAATAAGAAGTCAACGACGAAAGACTTGAAATGCAAAGTGCAATTTTTGCTCTTTTTAGGATAAAGTCGAAACTTTTCACCAAAAAATACCCAAACTTTCCTCGCGAATAGCATTTTGCCCGGACTTCAACTATTTTATCAGTGCTAATAAAAATCGACTCTATTTTCTCTTTCCAAAGTAAGTAATTTTAAAAATACAGCTTTACAGATAAAAAGTCGGTGATGCTGGTAAATGGTAAGGAGGAAAAGGTTGAAGTAAAAGCTTAATGCCCCGGGGAGGTTGTCGACGCGGGCACACGCAGTCAATGGAAACTCAAATCGTAGTCTACCTCAAATTGCTTTTTTGTCGGCGGATCTTTATAGGGGGAGCTTCAGCAGAAAGTGCCCGGGGAGAAGCAGCCTTTCTTTTTGATTGATGCCAGATGCCCTCCCGAAATAAAAAGAAATCGCTTACTTTCCAGCCTTCTCGAGAGCTAGCTAGCTTAGGACCTATTGAAAGAAAGTAGATTAGTTCCCGAGCGAGAAGTTGGGATTTAAGGCTCAGGCAAAAAGGGTCCTCAAGTGTAAGTCCCTCCAATGGTGAGGATTGGTCACATAGGTTACCTACAGTGGGGCATATACACAAACAACCTCAAAACAAGAGGAAAGACTTTGTTTGACCAGCAGGAATGTATTCTTTGAGCTATGCGAGGACAGAAAGCTGTAAGTAAGTAAGTCAGGAAGTAATACGGGTTGTATTCGGGAGCAGTAAGGGAGTAAGTGAATTATTCATTCATCCCAATTTAAAAAAAGACTTCTTTCTACAGGCGAGACTCTCCATCTCGTCGTGCGTTCGGGTGAGGAGAGATGGTTAAAGAAGATCGGGGTGAGAGATCCTTTACCCTTTCAAACAATGACTGCTCTCAGTGGACTGGCTCGAGCCCTTGAATATTATAAAGAAGACGACTTAGGCAGAAAAAAATAAAGTATTGCCAACTTCCTTTTCATTTCTTACAAGCTTTTGTAAAGAACTTTTCCCACGGGTGCATTCGGGTGCATTCTTGGCCAGAGCCCTATGAGCTTTCTTATCATGGTATCCGATACATCGGAGCCAGCCAGGCAAGACGGATTGTTACTTCCCACTAGTTACACTAATCGAAGGAAGAAGGCCGGCCCAAAGATAATGAGATGGAATTACTACAAAAGATACATCCTTTGGCCTACCAAAAACTGCCCACGTCCCATCAACTGATTGGCCCCGAAACGAAGAACTTCTTGGAGTACGTGTACTTCCTTTCCCAGAAAAACGTTCGAAATTCCTCTGTCTGAGAGATGGGCACTTAAGAGCTAGAAGACCCACATTACGAGTACTCCTGAGGGAGGCGGGCTACAGTGCTCATGCAAGGCATCAACTTGAAAGAAAGAAAAATTCTACAAGCAAGAGAAGTATCCTAGGCAAGAAGATGAATATCCTAGCAAAGAAGGTGAAATAAGCGGTGTTGAGAAGCTGACCAAGCAAGCTTCGAAGACGATCGACCAGTACACTCCAAAAAAGACAACCAAGATTGAGTGACACGCCAATAAGATAAGAGAACCTTTTTCATACATAGAAAGCTTCCTCGCTGACGTACGTAGACAAAAGCTTCACACGAGTAAGCAACTTCGAAGTTGACAAAAGAAGTAGGACAGAAGTGAAAGGGGAAAAGCAGTACTGCAAAGTAGGTAGGACCATCTTAACTTAGGGTCAGTTTCTTTGTAAAGAGTGTATTTGGGTATTTGCGTTGATCAATTTAATTTAACCACTTACCACCTAGGGCGCACACACAAAAACTCTCCTACTCGGCTTACTCGCAGAAAGTAATTCAAGCATCTGGTGGGAAAGAGGCAATCTCAGAGGTGGGTTCTTTCTACAGATTCAAGTTGTTGGGATACTGGCTTGGCACCAAACATAGCTTCCTTCCGTGAATTCCTCATGGCTTTCTTCGTCTTCTGCTTATACGTGGGGTACCCTTGCTAGCTAATCCACTTGAGTTGGCTAAATAACCTACCCGGCCCTTTTTTCCACTTCTATTTCCGATAGATTGGAATTTAATAGTAGAGTGAATAGGAAAGTATGCCTGCCTAACATGCCTTTAGCCGAGTGAATAGGACGTTCGTTCTCAGGGACCTTCGATACTTGGGAAGGTAAAATACTAGGGCTTGTGGTCCGCATTTCCATCCATAAGCTTTTCCAGGTTGCTTTCTTCACTGGCATAAGAATCTCTTCCAAAGTAAAAAAGCAGGTATTGCAGGGTAAACATCAAGGAGAATGCCTCCAATTTAATTTACTATACGCTTTAACTCCGGCTTCTTCCACATCTTGAATGGGAAGGCTTTGGTTTTGCTAGTCTTCCTTCTATCGGCCCTCCTTTCAACTATTTCGAATACGACTTTGGAATCCACATATATAGTTGTTGTCTAGCCCGCTTTTCGTTCGTAACAGACGATACACTACTAACGTATAGAGTGGAAAAGAGTAGTTACTCACTGAGTGAAAAAAAACGCTTGTGTCCCCGCACACGAGACCTGGGTCAACAAAGAAGTCCATCTTCTGCAACCGTCCGCTTCTGCTGGAACTTCCACATCGTTTTATCTGTAGCCGATTGCTCACTTTACTCCGCTTTATGAATCTTTCTAAGGCAATTAGTTTATTCTCTAACTAAATGTAGCAAGCATCTCGCCTTCCCCTACTTTACCTTCACGGCCTAGGCCCCCTTCCTTATTCGTTACCCAGCTTGAACTATGTCCTTCGTCTTTCGACTCAGCCAGCTTCTTCCTGTGCTTAGGGGAATTTCTTTGTCCTGACGCTTCATCCTTAGTCTTCTGGACGTCTAGTGTAGACCAAAGAAGCATTCCACGGGGGAAAATATATAAAAAAGAAACTGCATTCACTTTCCTCCTAAGGAAGGTAAACAGGTGGAATTCTCACTACAACCCCTTTATTAGTCTAGAGAGATAGACCTCATTTCTCTTTGCCGAAGGATGGATTCATTATACTTTTCTTCCTCTATTCAAAATAGAAGTCAATCTACCTGAAGAAGAACTGGTGAAACTGAAACCAAATTCATAAGGCAGGAAGGGCCCTTTTTTTCTCCCTTTTTATATCTATGCCATTTCGAGTAGTCTACGTCATTTCGGATGTAGTCGAATGCCTCCAAGAATTCTATATCTGTGTCGGGGCTAACTACTACTTTACAAACGTTCCAACAGGACAAGAAGTAGCTGGGTCAGGTGCATCTAACTGGGGAACTGGACTAACTACCGAGGCTGCCGCATACAGGGCAAGCAGGCATTCCACAAGCACCGAAAAAGAAGAAGCAAAGGGCGCTAAGCAATAACCTACTTATGCTGACTCAACTACTTATGTTTATTTGATACTTTAACTTCTTTCTATACTTGTAGGCATTCTGCCTTCTATTCTACTTCAGTAATTCGCTATGCTAGGTGCTAGGTTCATTCCATCCATCTATCAGGTTTGGGTAGGTAGGCTCTTTCCTTAATAAAATTCACGTAAATAAGTGAATCCGAAAAGACCAAGACTTGAATGAAGCCCATTTCCCAGGCTATAAAAAGCACAGTGAGAATAGACCTGAGTTCATCGCATAAAGGGCTAGTGTAGCCAGCAAAGGCACCACCCAATATCCACACACACACAAATCCGGTATAATATCTCCCGCCTTTATACCTCTAGCACCTTAGGCAGCAGTCATTTAGAGTTTCCTTCCCACTTTTCATATAAATAGGCATTTAGTACATAAAGAAGTTTCTTGCTTACTTACCATGTGGAATATCCTTATTTTTGGCAGCAGGGAAAGATAGTATAGTAAAGAAAGTGATCGATTAAGCTGTTTCAGTTTTATTTTAAGACTATGTAGTGCTACCGACAAAGCCCGCTGGTGGAAGGGGACTGCCCCTATCCTATAGTATGCCCGATATAGTAACGAGTACAAGTAGGATTAAGCATTCCATTTCCATAAACAAGCTCATAGCCCTAAGAAAATGATGCCCCTTGGCTGAAAAAAGAGGCCATATGATATCGTGCCCTTCAGATAGCTTCGTATGTGCTTCAATGCTGACCAGTAAGGAAGAAGCTAGGGCGTGGCGGGATCCCAATCAGCCGAGCAGGTTATAAAGTGTGATATAGGCTTAGATAACATATAGGCAAATGAGGATGGTCAAGAGTGCTTGTCCGGGAGCTTTCTTAAGATACCAACGAGAGAAAAGCTTCCCAGTAATGTTGTTGAGGGGAACTGGCCGACCACGCTAACAGGCAATGCTATGTCTGGACGAGTTCAGTCAGTACTTTGTATAAGTGAAACTAGGCGCGCAGCGTTCAACTAGGTAGACCAGCAACGTTAATTTCTCTTCATTGGGTCACCAGCGCCAGGTTTGGATATTACCGATTTGGCCTAGTCAAAGAACGAAACACTAGATTGGGGCACTGAATCAGTAAGTAAGAAGGCTGGCTCGCGCACATCAAATCCAAGGTACGATTCGTACAGTTAATGAATCACTTTTGACGACCGGAAGTGGGGGCAGATCTCAACATTGAACGGTAGCGTCTCCGTCTTATCCTCGATGGAGTACAGTGGCTATAGAAAGAAAGGAAGAGTTCGATTGCTTGGAGAAGGTATTCTTCTTGGTCGACGTATCTTTAGACCTCTTCTTACCCAGAAAAAGGAAACTTCTTGCGGAATGATAGATCCGTTTGTCTTGCTCTACCTAAGCAGGATTGAGTACTATGATGCTCCCTACCTATGTGTACCTCATAATTTTCGGGCTAGAAATGCCATATAGTTAATGGAACTATCCATTTTGGTCGATCTTGATTAGTAGATTGCCAACTTCTTCTTCTTCTGATAGGAATCTTCCCTTTATTAGGTGGCTATAGCATAACGAAACAAGTAGGTTATTCTTTACTAAGTTGGTTCCTCGGCTCGATTGGTAATGCAGAAATCACCTGGGCTTGCAAGCTATGTGATGTGACATACCTGGCTCAGCTCAATCCTACGACGAATACCTTCTGCGCCTTAGCGGAACAAACACTCCTGCTAAAGCTGGATGCGCGCCGGCACACGGGCCAAAGAGGACTAAGGAGAAGGGATGCCGTACTAATAGACTGGGCAAGCAAAGCAAGGCAAGCGTTGATGACTCTCGATTGAAAGGTTAAGAGAAGGATGCGCCCGGATGGGGAAAGAAACCATGCATCATCTTGCGGGCTATTCGATCTCGAGAGAGCAGTTTACGCGGTAGGGATATCTTAATGTTATTCAGAGATTCAACCTGTGCCAACAACGAGAAGTGCAGGTTTTTTTTTCCACAAGTATGCTTGTTCATCGGTCTGCAGGCATGGAAATAAAATATTAATTCCTCTCCCACAGTACCGTGCAAATCTGATGAGCAGAAGCAGGAAAGAATAGGCCCGTTGATTGCCTGGGTTCCGTGCTTCATTCATCCTTCCTTGGCTAAGAGAGTGCTATCGGTTGGGGAATCACTCGTAGTCCTTCTCTGCTTCCTCTTATTCCTTCTGTATTGAAAGCTTCCCATGGATGGAAATCGGCTATATCTCCTCCCCTTTCGTCAACCTGACTTACTTGTAAAGGTACCTCGAGTTGTGGATTTCTTACTACCACTTTCAATCAGTCATTCCAGATATTTATTCTTATAACAAATTCTTTGAGACAGAAGTTCTTCCTTAGCGGCAAGCGCCAAAAAAAAGAATAAAAATAAGGAGGTTGTGATAGATGATGATGCTAGCGACAAAGCCAAGCTCACAAAGACTTAGTATAACGTTATAGCGCACTTGAGGAAAAGACCTGCCTTACTGAGGCAAATCCCAGCCTTACTCAGTGTGTTTTATGCCTGAATGCTGTCTCCGGAATTTAGAGACGTGCTGATCCATGCATTCCAAAATCCAGATAAATACCAAGCTCTCTTTGCGGAAGAGCACATGAAGGCAGCACTTTATTCGGCTTGTACAGCTTCCATTTATTTCACTGACAACGACCTGTTGGTTGGAACCGCGGAACACAACCGCCCGCTGTACGTGACTGGCACATATCAAGGGATGCAACTCAAGCGGATCCTTCTTGATCCAACGAGTAACTACTAATGTTGCGAGTGAAAACCTACAACATAAAGTAGATGAACTTATTACTTAAAATAAAGAACAGATCACAGACAATGAAAAAAAGCATAGAATACAGGTTACCAGAAAGTCTAACAAAGAAGAAGAAGAGAAGATGAAGTCTTAGAGCAGGTCTTGGGGATAAGAGTAGTTCCCGAGAGTGATGCCCAGGGAAGGAAGATAGGCAATTCTTAACCTTAACCTCTATTGGAAACTGCTGCTTTGTCGTAGTATACTCTCATCGGTCAAGCTCTTCCACCACTCGATCTGAGAGCGAGCGCCGGCTCTTATTGAAACGGCCTAGTCTAGTTTGTAGAGATGGAATTGCATGCAACTAGTCAATCAAAGGAAGCATTTTGCAACGTTGCTTTTCAGTTATGCCTTGCCTAAGCGGAACGAAGTTGTCTCATTCTGAGAAATGAGAGTACTCGAAGAAGGTAGCAGCATTGCTTTCAGAATTACTATATAATAGAATGCTAGAGAACGTATACCTGACCGATATGAATTTTCTTACTGTTTTAGCTTTTCAATCAATAAGTCGATCGATTCGGAGAATCCTTTCACCTCTAGCAACTCATAGGATCTTTAGACAAGAAGAAGAGCTTAAAAGGGAGGGGGTAAATAGAAATTGATTGGAAGAAACCTATCAAGGATGCCTTAGCCGCCAGTCGGAGTGGAAGTCACGGTATAAAGGGATAAATAAAAATCATTCCTTTCCAAAAGGTTGCGTGTGGTTATAGGCTCACATATGTCAATGCTCCTAACTAAAAAGGTACAGTCAGGGGCAAAGTGGTCAATACCTGGTTGGTTACGGCCAGTAATATTATTAAAGATTTCCGGACCTCATAAGATAAATTACGAGATACCTGTTGGTGAAGTACCTGCGGGCTTGCACACCAACATTTTGGATTTTGAAAGCAAGTTCTTGGCTTGGAGTCCTGTCCACTAATTGCAGATTATACCTCCTATTGAAGGTTAACGGGGTCAGTAGCTCGAATTCAGACTATCTACGAAAAAGGTCAGTCTTTCTTTCCTAGGCGAAAGGAGCTGTCTTCTATGGTTTGTTGTGTAGGCCCTGCAAGCACTCTTCTCAACGAAGAAAGAGGAGGGAGATTCGTGCTACCTCCTACTCCTACAGAAGATCGATTGGCCCGTTGACGATCGATTCATTCTTCCCAATTGGAGTTCTTGCTCATCATAAATAGAATTAAGTATACCTGGAACCCGGATGAATGACTAGTTTTCGGCCCTTGCTATTAGCGCATCCGTTTTGAAGCTTTTCTTTAAAGTAGACCGTCAGATTGTTCCTTTGACCTTTCGATTCGCTACCTTCAAGAAAGTGGTGCACGATGGCACAATCGAGTCCGGATATGCACCTCTCTCATATACGTCGTAATATTAATTAATAGTAGAAATGTGGATAGCTAATAAATAAGTACACCAGTAAGCCCTTCCCAAAGAGTAAGTCAATGAGATAGTGGAGACGAAGTTCCGATGTAAAGGAGGTTCCGAGATGTAAATATTTCTTTTGTTCTGGTTCCTCCCAAAGATCATAGTAGACTGGAGTAATTTAGTGATAGACTAAACACCCAAACAATCAGTTGAATCTAAACATCCAAATAAAAACAAATGAAGTGACGGTCACGGATCGGAAAGATCTTTCTCTATAAAAAAGTACTGGTCTTTTCCGCTCACTAGCACAAGCCTTAGCATAGATAAGGAAAGTAAAGATGCCAAACAATACTCGATTAGCCAGCCTTTTTTTCGACACATGATTTTGCTTTTCTAAATCTTCATTACTACTGGCTTGGCTGGCGTGTTTGTTTTTAAACCTTTTCAGCACGCACGCGCCTCAAGCTTACTTTTATATGTGAGTAGGTGCAAATAGCTTCTCTTCGAAGAGAAGATCACTCCGAAAGTCTAAGTTTTCTTTTCTTCCATTGTACTTCTTTATCTTTCACATCACATTCAAGCTTTCTCTCTGTATATTTATGGCAAGAATATCTATTGCTTTTTACTGATCTTTCTTCTATCGGCCTCTAGACTACGCAAAACATACAATTACCCGCTCTTCCTTTATTTCAAATTCAAAGAGCCGGGAGACATGAAATGTTTTGAGTTACGAGGCGCGCAACGATGGATCAAGTAGTTACGAGTGACGCATCCGCATTGTGGATAACCATTACGTAAATAAAGTTTGATGAATGCTAAACTTTCTCGTCCACCCGAAGGGCATGATCTTCGGAAAGCGTTCTGGTAGTATAGACCATAGGACGGACAATCTACCCGTTCTTTACCGTAGACCAAACCACTAAAAACTTCTTATGAGGGGGAAATTTAGATATTGGCAAATTTCATTAATAAGGGATCCCTTTTCCTTGTTTTCAGCCTACATACTGACCGCCAGAATCGACTAAACACCGTGTAAAGCGGCTTACTTAAATAGACAATATTGAAACGTTGGGCGGCGGGCCGCCCAGGATGCCGAGTACCGAAACCCTGACTTAAGTCAATTTCTGCTCCAACGCGATTTTTCTACTTACGAAAAAATGTGGTCACGACAACATCAATCACTCTTCTCTTTCTTTTTATTAGTATATACTCGTTTCACTTGCACCGCACGTGAGGTTCACCAAAAATGGTAGAATGAGACACAACCAAAACCGTGATATATGTATATAGTTAGTTTCTTCTAGACAATAATTGGAAAAAGCTTCCAGCCACTAGTGATAATCTATACCGTTATAAGGCATAAACTAGTTGGTTTGTAGAGGTGTCACGGTCACCAACTATACAACATAGGGGTGTGAGCTCTATGACTCCAAATTCTTCCTATCTACCTCTCATTTACACCACAACATTGGTTCGATCTTGACTCACCTGGTCATATCGCATTGGTATTGTAGTAGCGTACTCTTTTCTTTCATCAAGATGTTTTAATTGAACTATTTATCTCTACAGCATCCAAACAGACACTTTTTCGTTTTAGTTACCCGCTTCAAGTTAAAGCAAGGCTATAGAGATTTTATCCTTCCTGACCCAACCGGGTCAAAGCCCATTTTTCCTCTTTCAAAGAAGGAAGTAATAGAGTGCTGCTGTTCGTATGTCGGCAGGAATATTTCTCTGTTAAGCGCGAGTTCTATGACTGCACCACCAAACACATGGCACGGTAGCCATTGATGGGCTCGTAGGTGGAGGCTTTGTCTACTATTATTGATAGGAAAATGCAATCTTTTATTTTTCTCAATCTAGGTGGCGGGGGAAGGGATATCATAAAGGTAAATAGTTCATTTTTTCCCTCCTTCCTGTACCACAGGCAAGACGAAATACATACGATGACTTAAAGGGGTCGGTCTTCTATCTAGTTCCTCTATCAGCACGCACCATAGCTATGTCCTTCAGTATAAAGCGATGCTTCGGCCTTTATATATCTGTATTCTCTGCTGTATCCACCTTTACTTGGTATTCAGTGCTCTGTTCTAGAAGTCTGTAACACCTGACCTCGAACTCCATTGGCTCCTTACCTCGAGCCGGGATAAGAAGATAGATTTTACATTTGATTGTTGAAACATGAGTTTAAACTCATTTTAAGCATGTTTCAGTGAAGGAGAAGTAGTGATGAAAGTTTCGTAAAAGGAAACAGGAAAGCAAAGCGGGTGTAAGGACTTGGGAAACGGAAGAGATCAAAAGCGAGAAGTGACTAGTTGGAAGGAGGGAACGCAGGGAAAGCGATAGTTTACTTTTCTTGAGAAGTAGGGACCCAAGTATTACGTATTACAGGTGGACTAGTATTCATATCAATAGGTGCTCCGCTCGTGATATAGCACAAGGTGAAGGTAGTCAGCAATGGGAAGCGAATTGCCACTACTTCTTGTGGGTGGGTATTGCGATGGATAGCAACGCCTTGCAGCTTGTTTCAAGTTATAAGAAGAAGAAAGATTGAACTATGCGCGGATTGACTCAATAAGAGAGAGAAGGATTGTATAGATGATATATGCGGCTTGTATGTATCAATTGACCTAGACAAGGGTTTATGTTAGACGAAGCGGTTGGATTGAGTTCAGAAAGAAAAAGTATCAAGAATTGCTGTTCTTCCACTGCTACAAGCTTCCAGTCGGATACAAAGATAGGAATAGGGATGACCTTCCATGCAGATGATCTATTATTTCCTTTTTCTCATGACCTGAGGGCTTCTTGTTGTTAGCTTGGTTGCATTAAAGTTTCCGAAACCTTAACTAGCTTGCTTTCCGTCTTGCCTTTGCCGGAGGCATAGGTTGAGCTTTAGCAATAGCAGACAGTTAGGGAACATAGGAACCCCAAGAAAAGAGGAGCGAGCTATGGTTTTGGCCCAAACTAATCTAATAGCAACCTTTTCTTTGCTGAGCGGACGGGAATAGCTTACTTCACGTAAGTACAGTAGCTGGTATCCACCTTTTCCCTCATCTAGGGAAGCAAGAAGTTCATCTAACCCCTGTCAGATGCGCCGTTCTTCAGTTCTTTATAGCAAACTTATGTAGGTAGGGCTGGTAGGAAAAGTGAGAAATAGGCTCACCCAATTGGAAGGACTTATTCTTTTTCAGAAAATGCATACAGCTTTTCCCTGTTCCGTTCAGCTATCCACCAGCTTTCCTAGACTTGGGGTCAGTCAGGTAGGATTCACGGTAATGAGTAGGATTCCCTCTTCCTTCGCCTAGTAACGGATACGTTCAATGTCTCTTGCTTAGTGTAATATAGATGAAATGTTATGCTTCTCTTATGTGGCTTGAGGAAGATAGAATGGGTAGATAACGTCCCTCTGTACCATATGTTGATATGTTGATTGGAGACAGCTACACAAACAACCTCAAAAACAAGAGGAAAGACTCCATTCATCATGGTGTATGGAGCTCTCATTCCCCGGTTTTCCGGCCCCCTTCCCACGATTGGCAGTACCGCATCGATTGGGATACATAGAAAGCGATCGTAAGAATAGAGCGAGCCAGCAAGCTTGGAATGGAGATTCGCGTCGGGCAAGTTGGGCCTCCTGCGGGATCAAGCCCTTCTCTGGATTTCGCGCTTCATTGAGCATTTCTCTTTCCTATTCCGTTCTTACGCTACGCTATCCATAAGGTTGTTGACCTAGCCCGCTCTATTCTCTTTAAATGCTGCTTTTAGGAGAAAAAAAGAGTAGGCATCGGCCCACCAGCCCCTTTGCTTCGGTAGTTAGATATTATAGGCCTAGGGCAGGCTCAGTCGATTAACCCCATTCGAGAGGCTTGCTTCGACCCTAAGTTTCAATACACATGTTTAGCCCTACCTAATTACTTTAACTCCCCCCCTACTAAAGCAAGCTGCCTAGCTCACTTAATCCTAAGTTCTGAGGCCTAGGGCAAGAATTATTAACCCTGAGCTATATTAATCTTTCTTTCTTTGAGGCACTCTTTTCTTTTCCAGCTTGAACAGAGAAAATAGGCAGGGCTTAATTATCAAATAGCATTCCATAGCCTTAAAAATTAGGTTTTGACCTCTTTTTACTCTTAATAGCTCGGCAGCAGGACTTTTCAGTCAGAAAAATACCCATTCTATTATCAGCATCGGACGTGCTCGTACTATGTCCGTGGTCTGCAGTACGTGAATTCCACCGTGTGTCTTTTGCTCGGTAATTGCTGCGAGGGAGAAAGGGAGGTAGGAGATTGAGTAGCACTTGACTAGATTGACTGGTGCGTGCACATTTCCGAATTGCATTTCATCAGAAAACAGAGTGAAAGCAAAAGCTAGCTATTGTGTTGCTCGGTTCTCGATATTGTTTGCTTTACTATGTTCATTGCCTGGATTCTTCGGGCTGGTCCCACCCGTTGATTCCAATTTATGTGCTCCCCTCGGTTTCCAGTCAGTTGTTCTGACGGGGCGATGTATCGAAATCCTAGATAGCGGTTGGACCTTTCTTCTATTACCGGATAAACCGCTTGTATCGCTATCCAACATACATACCAGCTAGATATGTGAAAGAAACTGAAACTACAAGTGGAAACTGGCACATTTTGAAATGTTGGAGAAGATCTAACACTTTATAAGAAGGAAAGCTCCCAACAAAGAAAAGACTCGTACTATGAATGATGCAGGGGACGCTTCGGGACAGCCAACCCCAGCTATTTCTTATAGGCGAGCAATCCCGGGAAGTGCTAGTCAAGAAAGAGGTACTTCTCTCTTTGGACATGCTCCAGTACTAGGTCTTACAGCAGCCTTCCCAGTAGAACTTTTTTCTGCACCCAGTGAGTAACTACTAATGTTACGAACAAAAAGCTTCAACTAGTACTCTGACCTATGGATGGTGACTAATGCCAATACTCAGCTTCATTGAAAACTTAATAAATTCTTCAAGCCTCCTATCTTTCTTCTTTCGTCACTTCTTCTTTCAAAGAAACTAAAGTCTTCGACCCTTGCTACAGAAATAAACTTAACCCCCGTCTTCCCCTTCTGCGTTGGGGGAAATGAGATGGCCTCGGCCGAACCTGCCTAAGCTCCCGATCGACGCACCCCCCCTTTAATAAGTACGCAGAAAGCTTTCCCTCACCGAGCCGCATCTGTTGATTGGGTCCATCCTTCATGTACAAGCTAATCTTTTTGACATTTCGGAGAAAGAGCAGTGCCTCAGGCACAACTTGGGAAAGGGCAGAAAGTACGGAGCAAATTAAACCTGCTTAAGTCCTCTGAAATTGGCCGAAGAAGCAGAAGAATAATTTTATGATGGCCCAGGTACTTCGACATCCACAATTGAAATTTATCATTTCCATACTACGCCACTGCTAAAGATAGAAAGCAAGCCGGAAGAGCTATTAAAACAAACCCTAGACTATTATGTCCTACCTTCGGAACGAGTCTACCTATAGTATTCGCCACTGGTGTCCCGAGTCTTCGAATAAGAATAATAGCGGAATAGCAGACGATACCTTCTTCGGCCTATCTTTCTCCACGTTGGGCTTCCTTCTACCGCAACATTAAAGAAAAGGAATACTTCTTTCTTATGCTTTCGTATCCAATTTGCCGGATAATCCGCTTCTAGACATACTAGCTGAATAAGCAGTCCAGACTAGCACACAATAAGTTCTTTCTAGCGGAAGTCCTTCGCACTGAAAGAGGCACATGGGAGGCCCGGTCACGATGGATGGGTTGAGCCGTTGAAGTATAAAAAGTATGAGTCTGAACCTTCCCCCGTAACTACCACCGAGTATTCTTCCTATCCCGCATCATGGGTAACCCAACTCCCCGCTGGTTCGGTTCTCCCCTCATCCTGGCCCGATTGAATACAAAGTCTCACGAGCACAGAACATAAGTAACTAGTTGCCCCCCGTTCGCTAAGAGATCGTCTTTTATTATCATTTTGATAAGCATCAGGCATGTCAGCGAATCAATCACCGTCAGATATAGATTATCCTGAACTTCTTACATCACCAGAGGGCGGTGCCAATGTGGTCGTCACTGATTGAGTTGGAAAGATTAGTAGAGGGTTTCAATGGAACGAAAGAGTGGACTACGAAGCTCTGTCCTCATATTAGAAAGAAAACGGGCAAGAGCGGCGAGTGCTGCTCGTAAGAACAAAGTCAGCTGGTTGAAGACCTGCACCGTAGCTAACATAGGAAAAGGAGAGTTGGAAGCTTGGGCCTCTAACTTCGCATTGGCTTTTATTGACCTACCTGGTTACGACTGACTTATCAAGAAAGAGGAAAATGGAGTTCTCGAAACCAGCTAGCGAGTCTAAGGTGGAAAGAAAGACTAATGAAGGCGCGTGCGTAAACAACAGGAATTTTCTTCGGCCAAAGAAAGTAGTAGATCCTGATAGAGAACGGAACCTGGTTCGGAAGACTCGTACGAAATATTAGTGAAGCCCACTTGAGTATATACGTGATTTGCGCCTTAACCCAGGTAGGCAGGCAAGCTGGCAGGCCTTGGGTCTTCTCTCATGAAACCAGACCCGCGGGAATATGAAAGTAAGGGAGGGTTTCGCGTGAGCAGGGCGGCCAGCTTCAGCACGTGCAGGACAGCGGGAATTTCTTTGCTGCGACGGACGATAGGAATGGAAAGGAGACCATGAAAGGACTCTATCAACGGCTTTTCTTTAAGCAACTCCGACATAGTCAAAATCGGCTTTGCCAGTGTAAGCGAATTACTCTCTTGCTACTTCGCCAGCTTTCACTTTACTTTCCATCCTTCCTCATACTGATATGCCAACCTGAGAGGATAGGGGTACTTGACTCCCTTGGCACCTTGACTACGCTATTCTTCGTCCTACCTGGAATAAAAAACATCAATTGGAGTGGAAAAGAGTAGTTACTCACTGGGCAGGAAAGCTATTTACTAAGATGCTTGATGGAGAACAGTGAATGGAATAAAAACACTATATTATTGACGATAAAAGGCCGCGTTGGAGCAACTAGAAAGGCTAGATGGCGAAAGCGTTAATTGAATGGAACACCCCGTAGCCATTGGTCGTTCAGTCGTATTCTCAAAAGACCTATATCGACAGCTGTGGCAATAGGAGCGTGATTTGGTAATACACCAATTTGACCACTATTTGTAGATAAAATGATTTCTTTTACTTCTGAATCCAAAATAATTCGATTAGGAGTAAGTACACAAAGTTTTAAGGTCATTTCTTCGAATTGCTCTCTACTTCACTTCTAAATTTATAGCTTTCGCGGTAGCTTCATCAATGTTACCCACCAAATAAAAAGCTTGCTCGGGCAAAGCGTCTAATTCTCCAGATAGAATTAGTTGAAACCCCCTAATAGTTTCTGCAAGACCAACATATTTTACTGGAGAACCAGTAAAGACTTCTGCCACAAAGCAGGGTTGTGATAAGAAACGCTCAATTTTTCGTGCTCTTGCTACAGTTAAACGATCCTCCTCGGATAACTCATCCAATCCAAGAATCGCTATAATGTCCTGAAGTTCTTTGTAACGTTGTGAAGTTTGCTTAACTCTTTGCGCAGTTTCATAATGTTCATTGCCAACAATGTTTGGTTGTAACATAGTTGATGTTGAATCTAAGGGACTCACTGCTGGATAAATACCTTTGGCAGCTAATGGTCTTGATAGTACAGTAGTAGCATCTAAATGTGCAAATGTTGTAGCAGGAGCAGGGTCTGTCAAATCATCCGCAGGTACATAAACTGCTTGGATTGAAGTTATAGCTCCTTTTTTCGTAGAAGTAATTCTTTCTTGCAAAGTACCCCTTTCTGTACTAAGAGTCGGTTGATAACCAACTGCGGAAGGCATTCTACCTAACAAAGCAGATACCTCTGATCCTGCTTGGACGAAACGAAAGATATTGTCGATGAATAAAAGCACATCTTGTTTATTAACATCTCGGAAATATTCCGCCATAGTTAGGGCAGTTAAACCAACGCTCATACGAGCTCCCGGGGGTTCATTCATTTGACCATAGACTAGAGCAACTTTTGATTCGGAAAGATTTTTCTCATTAATCACCCCGGATTCTTTCATTTCAATATAGAGATCATTTCCTTCACGAGTACGTTCCCCTACTCCACCAAATACGGATACGCCTCCATGAGCTTTAGCAATGTTGTTGATCAATTCCATGATCAGTACTGTTTTACCTACTCCAGCTCCGCCGAATAATCCGATTTTTCCTCCACGGCGATAAGGAGCTAAAAGATCTACTACTTTAATACCTGTTTAAAAGATTGATAATTTTTTATCTAATTGTACAAAAGCAGGTGCAGATCTATGAATAGGAGATCTTGTATTAATATATAAAGGGCCTAAATTATCAACAGGCTCACCAAGAACGTTGAAAATTCGTCCGAGGGTCGATCCACCAACTGGAACACTTAAAGCAGCCCCTGTATCAATCACTTCCATTCCTCTCGTTAAACCATCTGTAGCACTCATAGCTACAGCTCGAACTCGATTATTTCCTAATAACTGTTGTACTTCACAAGTAACATTAATCCCCTGACCAATTGTACCTCGACCCTTAACTACCAAAGCGTTATAAATATTAGGCATTTTTCCTGGGGGAAAAACAATATCTAGTACTGGGCCAATAAATTGAGCAATATGCCCTCTATTTTGTGTGGAAATCGGAGGATTAGAAGTAGTAGGATTCATCATCATAAAAAAATGAAATTGTTTTTTATTTATTTTTGCTAAAGAAAAGAAATATTTGCTAGCAAGCTGATCAATTAATTTAATAATTAATTGATTTGGAAATAACATTTTATTTAGTTAATACCACGAAAGCAATTATGATATTGCTTTAATCCGAGCCAAGTTTTCGTTCATTTTATGGATTAGGCTGGCTGGTTTCTGCCTTGGTGATCAAGCAGTATACTCTAGATTACAGCACTTAAGTGAAGCGGATTTGTCGATTCAACCTCTGATCATAAAGATAGACTTTGGTTCTATTCCATCGATGCAATCTTCTCTGCTGTCTACGTAGGACGAAAATCGACTCATTTCTGCCCACTAAATAATAAACAAATAGTTACGACAAGGAACGTCGCCACTTGTATGAAAAAGAAGCGGCCCACAATATAGTGAGGAAAAAAAAAATAAGGAGAATATCGGCAACCAGCATCGGATGCCCGAGATGAGTAAAAGAACGAATTAGCTGCTTACCCGCGAATTAATGGGAATATAAAAGGTAGGGTTAAGTGCCACGTTTTTTAGTCCCAAGCGATCCAAGGCAAGTTTGAGTAGCTTTCCATTATGATAGAACCGATCCAATACGATTCTAGCCAAAGCCCGTTGGAAGAAATCAATCTATTTGGCCTTCCCCTGCGGGCATCTCAAGTTCCCTTGCTTTTATCTTATAAAGAGTGGCCCAATTGATTCACTTTATACGAAATGAAGCTAAGCAAGCGCATTAAGCAAAGCCACTGTCTAAGCACCCGGGGAGGGAGCGTAAATATCTAATGTGAAGAAGCTGCAGGACGTCTATAACTTCGCGCCAGTCCTCTTTTCGGAACAAAAGGGACAGTCCTAATAAGAGTAAGTTTCAGCTATTGCACGCACTTACGGAAGAACAGAGAGAGAGCATAACGTTACGGAAGTCAGAACAGAAGTGTTAAATAACGTTATGTAAGAAAGTTGAGTAGTGCTCAAGTAGTCTCGGAAGCAATAGGAGTCAATCACTTGCTTAACAGATTTCCTATTCCCTGCTCATTCATCTACGCCAACTCCTTTTCTTGCTCGAAGAAATTCCACCCACTATCAGTGGTGATAGAGCGAAGCACTCTCTAAATATGCCCATCCCCATACCTTACTAGTACTTGCTTTGCAAAGTTACCTACCTATCTCGTGCACTTGACTTCTCCCTAGACCTATTACACGTACAGCCCTATCGCCGGCTACTTTCAAGCCTACTACTTCTTTCATGCTTCTATTTCGTACTATCTTTCTTCCTTCTTCTTTACTTTTCTTGTAATAAATGATAGAGCAGAGCACTCGCTCGTAAACTCGCTACTCTCTTCCCTTCTACTTGTCTAGGCTTCATACCCGAAAGATAAACTGGCGCAAGCACATTCTTGCTTCAAGCCTATCTTCTGGGCTATCTGTGAATGAATGAAAAACCCGGTGTTTTTCTTTTACTTTACATGCGTACCTGCCTAGCATGCTTCGGAAATCAAAGAAATTCATATCCCCTTACAAGCACAAGCTATGAACTATCAGCGCTGACCATTGCTTCTGCACAATAGGCATATACCGTAACTCCAGAAACCCGTTCATACCTATACTTTGTTTACTTTTAGGTTTACCGCTTCTCGCCTAAGAACAAAACCGACTTTCCCTTGCATACACCTCTTCTACCTACGTACTACTTTTAAAGAAATGTATTTTACCTCCTCCTAGTCCTACTTGATGACATTCATACCATGCCCGCCCTTGTTGAACTAGTCACTGCCCTTCCCAACTCCTTGTAACTTGTGAACCACGATCGAACTATTGAGCAGCCTGAAGGAGGAATAGCAGCCTTGCCTTTCGCCTTTTTTGGTGTCCTAATTAAGCGGAGCTTTTACTTTCTTTTATTTTCCTCTTTACACCTCCCGGATCAAAGTCAAGGGATGGCTTTAGCAATAGATTCCTTGATCTGCGAGCACTTGGGGTGTAGTGAGTAGGGCGCGAGGGTGGTCTCACATGCCCAAGCCGGCTTCTCTATAGGACTTCAAACTTATCTTCACTTCATTCATTCGACTTGTAGCATTCGATAATTGTAGTTCCTTTTATTAGAAAAAAGATTAGTCCTTTTTTTCTTGTCTCTTTTATTACCGTAGTAAAGCAATTAGTTAGATAGTCTGCTATTGAACAAAGTATTTCTTTCTATTCTTGTTGTTTTTCTTCTATCTTCTGGCGCTTTTACTTAGTCTTTCTTCTTACCCTGACTAATATATAAATAGAGCTCCTACTTCTTAGGCATCGATGCCAGATACTATGTCTGCGTAGGGAAGGTATGGAAGTCTTAGGGCAGTGAGGCATTTTATGAGATCTGCTCTTACTTATTGGATTATCTAGTCGACTCTTATCTTCTGGCTATTTGAAAAGGAGAATGTTTTATAGTAGGGCCCCCAATCAGACCCTATGCCGCGATCTAATTGTTAATCTACCCGGATGCGAGGAACTGAGATCAGAGATTCTTGTTGCTTGGAAGGAAAAGTCTCTACTCCAATCTAATAGTAGATTGTGAATATGTCTTCTCATAGAACAGGAAGTATAGAGTCCGATATTCTGGATATTTATCTCTCTTCGATTCAGGCATTTGGACTGTGCTGGCACTTGCACTTAGGCTTCTACGATTTCTCATATACCTAGCAGGCACTCTTAGGATAGGAAAGAATGGGAGAGTCGAGCAATACAAAATAGGATAGGCAATCATGTTAGTAGTTAGCAGTTTTTTTATGTCTGCTCATAAGAGAATAAGTAGGCGGAAGAAGTAGGCAAAGTATCTAGTAGCGGCGTAATTCAAGTACCTCTGACTCTGTTGATAGAGATGGATATCTTTAGGTAAGACAGTTGCTCTACTTCTGTTGCTAGCAAAGGATCTTCTTACTCGTCTTACTCTTATAGGGAGGAATTAGGCTTTTTACTAGTCAAGTAGATCGGAGGAAGGAAAGGATGACTTTGCTAGGTCTCCCATAACATAAAATAGGAAGATAAAACCCGGCATCCCTACTCGGAACAAGTTGGTATTTTCTAGTTTCGTAGTTGAATAGCTAAGCGGAAAGGCCGGTGAGTAACGTAGTTTCTTTATTGCCGGGCTATAAGCCGCTGTATACTGCCTTTCACAGGAAGCTGTTCTGCCTGCGGTATGTATCAATAAAAGCAGTTGACTTTTCTTCTCGGGATTTAAGACATAGTGCCAGGTGTCCTTCCTCCTACCTACTTATTATCCAAATGGAATGGAATGCAAAAAAAGCTACTTCTTAAGGAACGAATGAAATGGGCAGCTACTTCTCTACTTATCTCTCCGTGGAATAGGAGAGCTATGCTTGTAAAGTTTTTATAGTTAGCTGCACCCGAGCTAGCTTCTTTCTTTTTATTGCATCAGTGTAATAGGAAGATTCAACGACTAGTGGTAGAAAGCATCCATAGTACTACTAGTGGTAGAAAGCGGACTTACTACTATTTATCTTCACTTGTCTTGTTAATAAAGCATGGGCATAATCTAATCTAACTAGTTATTTTTAAAGCAAGGGCCCTGTTCAACAACTCTACATAATGTAATAACCTACTCTTTATTCAAAGAATGTAGCATACCGGCGAAATGATTTATCTAACGTCCGTTGTGAAATAAAGAAATGCGCAGATCGCCTCTTCTACCCTTCTCTTATTCGCATTTCCTGCTTACTATTTAAAGAAAAGCTCATCCCTTCTTTCCTTTTTGAAACGGGTGGGAGCAGCTATTGAATCAGCTCTGGGACTGATCTGATTACGTTCCTCTAGTCTTAACCGTTGTTGGATGACTAAGAGCTATTTTTCGACCTTCAATAAACGCTGCTGTCTCCGCGAGTGTAACATAGTCAAGAGAGGAACCAAAAGTCTTCTTTACTGAGTAGGATCGGATGATCCAATCGTTAGCATTGGGTTAAGAAATGCTTCAGACAGAATAAGGTGCCGGAGTGAATCAGCCACAAAAGCACCTGCCAGGAACTTTAGAAAAAGGACCGAGAACTACATTAGGTCAGATTCCGACACCCTCGAAAAGATTTAACCTGGGTTATGTAGGCATCTATCCGTTCAGAAGTAGCGGAAGATCGAGAGAAGGGGGCTTTCACTATTATTAAGAGTAGGGCTTTAATGAAAAGAGGAGGCCCTTCGTATCTTTCTATGACCTCCAAGACGAAGCGAGACGGATAGGCAGAGCAAGAGCTCTTAAAGTCTACCCGGGCATTGTTCTTCATTCCTACCTTGTCATTCAATTCCCTCCGATCCGTCAATCCACCCAGTAAGCCAGAGTTGTAGCTACTGAATAAGCGACTTCGTACTTTCAAAAAGACTAGAAACTCAATGTCTTATTAATAGGCAGGAAACTATTAAGCTTCGTTGTTACTTTCAATCTCATTTCGTACCTTTTCTGCTTAAACTGCTAGCTCAAATTACTACAATTAACAAGCTGAGGCGCCAACTGCTCTTCAAACTCCTGGCGACTGGGAAAACTCACTTATTCTTTATAGTCTGATACTGGATAACGAGAATGAAAAAGGTAAACGACAGCTCCATACTCTCGATACGAAAAGCAGGACTCCAAATCTTATTTCTTGCAAGCAATCCAAAGGACTATATACGAGAAGAAGGGTCGTGGCTTACAATTCTATATGGTTTCAATCTTATAGCTGGGCTACTAATATATGGGAGTCGGCATATCGACTAAGAAATCTTATATCTGCTGACTTGGAATCTGCTAGCTCAAAGCATATAAACGACAGGCTTACTTGTTACTTGGCTTCTTATATCCCACCACCTACTATATGATAAGCAATCCGATAAGTTCAAGCGAGAATGAGAGACAACAATGAAACTCTCGAGCAATTCACTAGCCTAATACTCTTGATAGGACAGCTAGAATCACTTTCATCTTACGTCTGGAACTTAAATTATATCTGGCGCACTTCTAACCTGATATCCCGTGGTACTGCGTAAGAAGAATTAACAGCATCAATCAAACTCCTAGCTGGCCAGCCTCAAACACATGAGACTACAAGCTCGCTTACTTCCTTGCTAGCAGGTAAGAAGACTATTTGCGAAACGACGACTACTTCCTATAGTGGATAAAAAAACTTCTAGTCATTTATTTGAAACGAGCACTCTGGGTCAAGGCGCAGCCGTACTATAAGAAAGCTGTCCTCGAGTTCAGGTTCTTTGTTCTACACAGACTTGAAACTACTAGCAATGGTGAGGGAAAACAACCGCTATTAGAGTTATATAAATATAATATATCGTCTGACAGCTCTTTCTGATGAATCGTTTTTATCTATCTCCTCATTTATTGAATCTTCAGCCAGCCTCTAGCGCACTATCTCATATGCCCAATTTCAAAACAGAAAATCACGAGAGCACCAGTATAAGAATGCTTTGAAATCTACTCTCAACGTGGTTTTAGTACTTACTGTGTCTACACCCAGGTGCAAGGATTGCAGTACCCGGTACCTTTTCCCCTAAGTGCCTCCTCTCCCGAGTAGGCCAAGCGAAACTTCAGAGGAGTCACGCCTTAAGTACTTAGGGGTCTGGCAGAAAGTGCTTGAAAGAAGAAGAGAATAGTGTAAAAGCAACAGCACCAACATCATCAGAGGGAGATGCATCTTTCCTTGTTGCAACAATTTGCTTAATTCCTAAATCTGATCAGCCAAAAAATAGTACAAAATTTCGTCCAATTAGTCTTCTAAATTGTAGAACTAAAATTCTTGCGTTGGTGATGGATTCGTTAATTGATAGATCACAATCGGAGTTTATTCCAGGTAGATTCATTAACGATAATGTAGTGTGCGCGCAGGAAATTCTACACCAGGTTAAAACATCTAAACAATCTGGAGTTGGGGGGAATTCCAAACAGGAATGTACATAGCATTAGGCTTAAAAGCATACCGGTATTTT